TTCGCATTCAATCTTGATGATCGCAAGACCGAAACCTGCCTTTCCTCTTCGATGAAAGCCCGACTGGGGTGAAGGAGCTTCACCGTACGAGCTGTATCAAGAGAAAAAGAGGACTGTGGCACCGAGGACCCTATTTAATTTAGGAGTAGGAGTTGAGTTTCGGCTATGACATTTCTTCCGCCCTTGCCTTATTCAAATTTCGGCTTATCCTAGGACGTGTCAAAAAGTACGTCTTTTGGTGGAATGTGCCATCCATTGGGATTGGCTTGTCTTCGCTTATGAAAGACAGAGGGCTTCGAAAAGACAATATGGGCTCCGGCCACGCCTTCGTAACTCCAAATACCCGGATTTGTTATAGTGCCCCCTGTAATACTCCAACCGCCCCATGAATTGGTTATTCCTAAACGAGTCATGAAGGGTATAACGAACATACCTTGTCTCCACATTGGATCAAGAACGGGATCAGAGGGATCAAAAACGGCTAATTCATATAGAGCCATTGAACCGGCCCAACCAGCAACCAGAGCTGTATGCATTATATGAACGGAAAGCAAGCGACCGGGATCATTCAATACGACAGTATGAACACGATACCAAGGCAAACCCATGGAAATACCTCTTTATCAACGAAAAATAGACACTATGTAACTTTATTGCATTGGAATATGCTATGGACCTCCCCTTGTTGATGGATTCTTTCGGAAAAAGGATTAATATTTGTTCTATTCCATTAGTAATAAGGGAAGAATTCGGCTCAGAAGAAAAAAGAGAAGCAGATCTATTCTATACCCGATAAGTATCAATACGCAATGGGGGTTGATCCTATTTTTTATGAATGAATACATCCATATTTGTTCATCATTTAAAGGACCTATTCGTAAGAATTCTCTTTCATTTTCTACGCGAGGCTAGACCTTGAGCATATCTGATACAGTCTTTCGTGCACTTATGAGATTACTGGGGGATATTCATCCCAAACATCTCGGCTCTACGAGACCTCTTCTTCTGGCTTGTACAGTAGCCTTGGAGGTCTGTTTGCTGGTTCGGAACGTGGTGCATCGGATTTATAGAAGCTCTCTTTGACTCACCAGTGGTCATCTAGGGCGTCAGACTTCCTATTTGAGGCACAAGAATCTTTCATAAAGATAAAGGCTAGATTCAATCTTTAGAGTGGGAGACACCCTTTTTAGCTCAACGAGCGGGTTAAGTTCTTGTAGAGCCTCCTCTTGAATGAGTTGAGGTTTTAGGATTTCCTGCTTACTCTTTTGGTTGTGGGTGCATCTTATCTTCGATGAGGAGTTAGCTCAAAAGGCTTAGCAGCTGGACTAAAGGCAAGGAAAGCTCCAATCGCAAGTAGGAAAGAGTTCCAACGCCCACTTCGCAAACGATATTTCGATAGCTTTACCTTTCTCGTTCGTGTGCCATTAATCCTAGAGGCGCTACCTTCTTCCCAAGGAGCTAATGTCAAGGGGCTGTTTAAAGGCTTTCCCGAGCTTTCCACTACACTGCTTACACCGGTACAACTCCTACCTCGTTCTTGAAGATGAGAGATAGGCAAGCAAGGAAACTTAGATAGCTTGGAAGAAAAGAAAGGCTTGCGTTAGTGTGTGTTTAAAATTCCCATACTGATCACAATTAAACAATAGAAAGAAATTCATCTAAACTCATAGACTAGAATCTGCCTGCATGCTCTATCTGCTCGAGAATAAACTGAAGGAGTAGCAATCCTCTTTCCTTGTTTGTCGTGTCTGGGGAATACCCGAACTGAACTGCCTCTTTATCCATTCCATCCCGAATCTCCTTGAGAGCGGGAATTTTGCGAATTGACTCCTTCCTCAGAAATAGGGATGTCAGTTTCAATAACTTTATCCCCTAGAATTGAGAAATGCTTATTCCCACAGCTGATTCACTAGCTGCCCTTATTCCCGGCCGTATGAGACTAGGAAATGATAAAAGGCATGAATCCGAGTAAGAAGTCACCTAAACCATTCCTTCGTCAGGTTCTTTTTGTGGTTGTTGGGAAGCCCCCTGTTGGGGGGATTGATTCTCTCTCTTTCGATAGTGTCTCTATTCTAAAGAAAGGAAGGAGAGATATTGAAATCTTAGGGCAGACAATGCCTCTTGTCCGATGGGAAAACATATGTCGTTCAATGCCGAAATAGTATAAACCCTCAAATCATGCAAAAAGTACGATTAGGATTGTGCACAACATCTTAAGATAAGTTTCTAGTCATTCCTTCTTCCACCTTTTATTTTATTAAGTACGTTTGAATATACGCCATCAGAACCGGTAGCCTCACCTGAATAAGGATGACAACGCAACAAATGAATACAACGCAAGCCCACAGGCTAATCATCCGCCTTGAGAGAGAAAGGACCATAAAGCCTAAATGCAATCTTCCTTTTCTTTCCCCCCGGTCATCTATTCAGTTCCCTTTCAAAGGGCAAGCCCAGGTAAAGAAAAAGATTGACCCAACCGCCGCTTTCGTGCCCGACTTTCAAAAGCGTGATTATAACGAGGAATCTGATTCGCAAACTAGCACTCGAGATTAAGATCATTAGCGGGGGAAACGGGCATGGCATTCTTCTATCTTGCCTAACCGGATAACTATACCTATACGATATGGTAGCTAGCCTTCTTTCTAGCCCCGGGGTTTTTGAACGCGAGTCAATTGTAGCTAGTAAATCGAATTCTCAATCTTCAAAGTTTCATTTTCTCCGTAAAAATGGACTAAAAGTCATTTCCGCTTTTAGATCGATAGGTTAAAAGGCTTCAGCAGTCGCTTACTCCAGAAAAGCAAATGAAATGTACTACTCTACTACTGCAGCTAGGACTTTCTCTAAGAAATGGTATTCCCTTGCAGGAAGAATCCAGTATCTGCCTAAAGTTTAGGTCTCAACGAGCATTATGATAAAGGTTCTGACCTGTGCTGCTAGCTATTGTTTCTAGCCTAAGAAAGAGTCAAATGATGTAACCAGACACTCGATTAGCCCTTTCTCTTGCAGTGATTCCATTTACGGCACCAAGTCAAGTTAGTTCGAAAGCAAGTAGAGAATTAGCTCAGGTGAACATAAAGAAAAAAGAATCAAAAGAAGAAGAGGTAAGGAACAAAAGAGGGAAGACGGTGAGTAGATTACCAATTACATACTCGGAGAGAGAACAATTGAACAAAGCCTTCGAAGAAGAATCAATGAAAACCACCGAATACAATCTTACATACTGCGAGCGAAGTCATGCAAACAAAGCTGCTGCTGCGCCCTCAGGAAAGCTGTGATTCCCCTAATATATAGTATAGGATATAGATAACGGGATCGAGGTAACCAAGAAAACAGATGCGCGTGAAGCAATCAAAGGTCTAAATCAGCCTATCTAAGGGAAAGTCTCTCTTCCATTCCTACCAACTTCGTTTACTCGCTTGTCCCCTCCAAACCCTTCTTGTTATGAAAGAAAAGAGGTTGATGCAGCTCTTTCAGAACCTCACAGGTGTGATAACTTTACTGGCATCGGTCGAATACCCCAAGTACTACCCACGAAAAACAAAATAAAGGCTTTAAACGAATACCTGGCTAAAAGGGTTAGCAGGAACTATTAGCTCTACTCGAGCATGGTTGTCGGTGAGCTGCGTAGCTGCGAAGTAGCCTTAATATGTATGTCGTCTCTTGCCTTTTTAAACCCTCTTCCACCAAATCCTTTTACTCTTCCATCGGTTGGAGACAAGGCGGGAATCATTCAAGAATAGAGGTCATTAAAAAGAGTTCATCATATACTGGGTGCTCTCGGTACGGATACTCGGACTAACCTGTCCTTAACGGGATGGTACTGACTTTCAACAATCAGCCTAAAGCAGATTGATTCCGCTGGTGGTGGGGACCCCATATTAGACCTGCATCTCTTCAGCTGGGAATTCTTGAAGGAAGGAGCACTACGTGCGTTTGTAATACAGGTCTAGTCGCTACAACCTAGATTATCAGCGCCTAAAAGCTCTGAACGAGCCCATGTAGAATATTTCACCGGGGTGGAGTCCGATACATGATTCTATATCATTTTATTAACTCTTCCTTTCTACTCCTTGCTCAGCCTTAGTAGAACCTTTCGGAAGCAGGTAGTGCACTCTCCTCGGATGGTCTCTGATTCTATTCCTTCTCTCTTGGGCCATTCTTCTATCATTCCATCCCCTTAATCTAATATGGTTGAAGGACCCGGAGGAGTGAATCCTTAATGCCCGAGAGAGTGAGAACTCGTCCGCAAGAACACAAGCATCACCGGCAGTTTATTCTGGGCATGCTAAGTTCAGGAAATCTGGCATTAGCTCGGATCTCATTTACTGGCTTTCTTCTGCTTCAGGTTCCATTCCTGCTCAAGTTGATGGTTGGCTCGTTGAGACCTTCGCTTACTCAAAGAAATACATAAGTAAGAAATGCCGAGCCGGTCTTTCCAAGTGAATAGAATCAACTACCCCTTCACCAACTAAGGAATCCGTTAGTGGAGCGCTTTCTTCCCTTGTATCCGGTTTGGTTGGGTGGAGATGCTTTGGGATAGCTTTCTACCTTACCTGCTTAATCGCCTTTGACTTTTTTGAATACTTAGCTGCCTGCTCCTATTTATACGCTTGGGTGAGGGAGGGAGATCGAAACACCTCCTTTTTTCATAATTTTGCATCTCAACGGAGGCTGGATAATACTGTTGTTAAGATTAAGGATGATCAAGGCTCGTGGATGACTAAAGCAATTGCTTATGCAAGTTGAGGCTCGTTTAGACCCTCCGCATTAAGGAGAGGAAAAGCGAACCCGACACGCAAGGGAATTGTGGATCGATCGAACAGATTAAGATGCATTTTATCAACTCAACATGAGAGACAGGAGCGTAGCAACTAGAACAGTATTACCTATTCTTTTGATACGTAGAGGGTGGACTCGCTAAAGCTTTGGAATAAAGCATGTATTCTTAGAAACCTCTGGTCACTCTACATGCAGGCAGGTTCAATTTGGGTGTCATCGATACAAGAATATGTGCTCAATCAAAGGTCAGCAGCTTATGCCATCTGCTTCCCTTCCTTCTGAATTAACGGATTACCTTTACTTGGATGAAGCATGTCTTAAACCTTGAGATAAGGAATAGGACTGGAAACAAGTAATCCTACTCACCTACTTCGCTAACCAAGAAATCGGAAGATGAATCCCTCTCATCGCTTTCCGTGAGACATGTAGTTAGTACTTCCGGGAAGAGATCCAGTGAAGATGAGACTCGGGTTTTCCGTCTTCGCAAATCACTTTATGGGCTCAAGCAAGCTTACCGCAATTGCTTTTCCAAGCTCAGTTCTTCTCTTAAAGATTTTGGCTTTCACCATGCATCTTCTTCGTTATCTAAAGAAAGCTACTGGTCAAGGTATTTTGCTCCCTTCTTCTAGCGCACTCACTCTCCAAGCATATTAGGATTCCGATTGGGCTAGAGTTAGAGGTACTAGCTGGCTTCCCTTACCGGAGCCATCAACAACTAAAGCTAGAAAAACGACATACCCGACAAGAAAAGAAACGGGATAATGAAGATTCTTCGATTCCAGTTGTTGTTGTTGATGCTGAGGGGGAGCTCAAGGGTGTCAAGGTAGAGTGAGAGAACCAGCTATCGAGTCTTTAGCAAGTAGGGGGCGGAAAGCAACTAAAGAGGTAGCGAGACTGACCGCAATCACTGGGTGGACAGTTTTCTTTCCAAAAGTACGATCTTGGACTGGCCCATCACCCATAAAGAAAAAGAAGTCCGTGCTACGATACTATAAGGCCTCTTTACTCCTACCTCGGGACACTATTGACCATGGGAGAGGCCGAAGCCCCATGAAAGAAAATCTCGTAAGTAAAGTCAGAAAAGAAGCTGACAAGTTTAATTTGACCGGGCTTGCTACTTTAACTCTTGTTCATTCACGATTTACTTTACGTCTTTCTTTATGAGAAAACCTCGACTGAGACATTTAGGGGAAAGCCCGTCCCACCATCATATAGTCCAATTCCTTTCCAGTGACAGCATTCCTTTGATAGCATATCTAGGCGCAGTTCCTGCTCGATGGGTGGTCTTTCTATGGCTAGTAGCAAGAGAGAAGTTGCCTACAAATAGCCTGAGGGTAAGTTGGGGGTTGGATATTAGAGGGGAATGCACAGTCTGTGGTAATTCGCTTGAGACGGTGCTGCATGTTCTTAGGGATTGCCCGTTTGCGGCAAATGTTTGGCGGAAGGTTAGGCCGGTGTAGGAGTCGAGTTCTTTCTTCTCATCGCCCCTATCGGAATGGCTAAAAGGGAATGCTTTGGATGCTTCTGATCCTAAGTGGAGAACTACGTTCATTGTGACGTGTTGGAGGCTCTGGACGTGGAGATGGAAGGAGGTTTTTAACTCTGAGGAGTAGGTGTGGGATGAGTTTGGTTTTATTAGGAATATACAGCTCACAGTAGGGTAGGTTACTGCTGCTTTCTTGCTGAATTCAAGCAGGAAGAAGGATGATAGGCTGATTGCTTGGCAGCCACCCCCGGCTCAGGTGGTGCGAGTGAACACGGATGGTGCTTCACGTGGGAATACGGGTGTGTCTGGGGCTGTAGGGCTTATACGGTCTCATGAGGGGCATTGGGTTGTTGGCTTTCAGGCATATTTTGGCCTCTGCTCCAATAATGTGGCGGAGCTGCAGGCTGTTAGGATGGGACTGTTATTAGCATGGCAATATAGATATAGAAGGGTGCAGTCTTCGGTGTATTCCAAGCTGGTTGTGGACTGGATTCGGGCGGCTGAAAGGAGGTTTCATCCGTATGGGAATCTGATTTAAGACATAAGAGCTTTGCTAGCTAGGGACTGGAGTTGTTCACTTCAACATGAGCTTCGCGAAGGGAACTTTTGTGCTGATTATCTAGCGAAGTAGGGCTGCAAAATTGAGTCTGAGTTTTTGATTTTGCACTCTCCGCCGATTGCTTTGCTGCCTCTGCTCTGTCTGCTGATGCTTAAGGTATGACCTTTCCAAGAGGCTTTGTGATGTAGTTTTTATTAGTCGATCTTTTATCACCAAAAAAAAGTAAGCCTGAATTCAATACTTCTATATGATATTCATCCATTAGTCTTGAGCTTAGGGCCATCCACACAATATGCCTGTTCTTGGCACGTCTCCCAATATCTGGCCAAAGAAGCATTCCATATCCGCTCATTGGAATGGACGTATCGAAAATGGGTATAAGGAAGGATTGTCTCTTTCAAAGGATAAGGATATGGCCGGGCTCCTCCTCTATGGTTGACCAACTAAACCATCTATACTAATCGGTGAGGTTTACATCTTCGGTGAATCATGAATGCTAGGTTATTCTAATAAGGCCTCTATATTCTCGACATTTAGAAATGTTTTTCCAATTAACATTGTTTTAGAGGCGAAAGCCGTTGCGCTAACCCGCATCTGTTTTCTTTCTGGCAAAGAGAAAAAGCCGGAAAGACTCGTTAAGCAATCAATTTTTCCCCCTTCCATGACAGATCTAGAGAGCCGGTCTTTGAGCATAACACTACCTTTCGTTTACTTTATTTCCTTCGTCTTCGGCACTATACTCAGTATACCCAGTAAAGCACCTTGGGATCCAAATCCCAATAAGGTAAGTTATAGGTGAGCTTTCTAGCCCTTCGTACCGTTCTTAGCGTAGCGCATTCCCCTTATTCTTATCATTGGAAGTGCTAGAGTCTTTGATTGGGGAAGAGTGAAATCAAATACCCAATCAATAATCAATCCCCAGCCCAAGGAGTCAAGACGCAAGATCGATGCAACTAACTAGCCTTCTTCGTGCCAGGGGCGAAAGAAAGCACTTCCCCATTACCGGACTAAAAGCAATTTCTTTCACTTGCATGAATCATAAGAGCTCTCCTGTCTAGCCTAGTCCTTCTGTTCTTACCTCTCTTTCTCGTTGAGCTAAAGGTAGAGAGTGGGCTAATGGGACACGATCGATTAACTAAGTGAGTGAAAGCGATAAAGCAGCATCAACTGTCGTAAGGGGAGCAGACTTTCTAGATATTTAGGTTGTTGAAGAAGGATCTCTCTCTGCTGAATATCTAATAGTTGTTGGTTCTCGACTTAAAAGAAGTACTCATCAGCCTCTTCGACTATAGTCTCAGCGCTTTCTCTCCAAATAAATCTCCTCATTTACTAAGCGGATCCCAATTCAGAGCGTATAAAGAGTACGACTCAATTCGTTTAATCTGGGAATGGGAACAAGTCATCCAAGAATACTGAATTCCCGAGCGTATGTTTAAGAGCGGCATAAGCCCTCGAGCGGAGAGATACACTCCTTCCTGTCTAGCCTGATTGTCTAGCCGTTAGTCCTTCTTCCTTTTAAGAGCTAGACTTCCCGTGCATGCAGGTATAAGGCTTTGAAGCCGTAAGAGCTGCTATAGACTTTTTCGCCAGGAAAGGAAAAGCACTTCCACATTACATAAGCAACCGCACTTTTGTTTTAGTCTTTCCATTCTCTCCAGTGGTATAGCCAGGGTCGGAGCAGTTCTTTCCCCAGGTCCGGTAAAGCAAATGCGGGTTCTACTGATACCACTAAATCGGGGTGAATTACCCTCTATCTTATCGATTCATTGATTCGAAGATATATAATTGACTTGTTTTCTCTCTTCGACGCCTCTTACATATACGCTCGTGAGACATCTCTCTCGGATAGAAGAGAAGAATGCCCGTTTCCTCCACTAATTCATCTTCTGCCATTAAAAATGAAAGCAGATTAACAAGGAAATTCCTAGCTGCAGAGTGGGAAACTGTTATACTTGAACCCGAAGTCTATCTGTCAGAGTGATCTTACTAGCAAGCAGGTGCAGGTAATTGAAAGAAAACCCTGTTTATGTTGTTGGTCTTGTAGTGAGTAACCTATGGGGCTTACTTGTACTTGAAATCTCAGCATCTGCATTTCCTTCCGTTCTCAAGAAAGAGTAAGATGAATACCTTAATCTTGTAGCTGTGGAAGGGTTACTCTCTCAACCATTATCTTGGATTAATGGCACGAGCGATAAATGTAAGCCAACAGTTTCCCACTCGCAACTAAGCCAGCAAAAGCGCTAGCCCTTTTTCTAGCAGCTTAATGCCTATGGGGGCAGAGTAAGATTGAGAGGCCTTTCGAGTGCAGCTAGTGAAATCCTAAACAGAATTTCTACCTATGGAATTTCGGGAGATTCTAGTCTTTCTTATTCGTTTAGATTCATATTCCCCAGTCGAAACAAGAAAGGACGGATTAAACAACTTTGGACATATAATTGGTTTAGGAATTGGTCTAGCAAGTTGATAGACAAGTAAAACCCCAGCCAGGGACTAGAAAAAGGAAATCGCTTGCGAGAAAGGACTAGACTGGACTAGAGACAGGAGCCTTAAAGGAAGCACATCATTAACAAAAGGCGGAGAGAGATCCTTCTTCAAGAACTAAACCCTTTTTCTCAAGGTATTTTCCTGGATCCGGGAATGGGTTTGGCTGTGATTCCATTATATTGTCTGAAGCGAGGGAGTCATTCACGGGAATAGACTCACCGATCTTTGGGGACTTTGGAAGGCTCGTTGCAAGCCTATCTATTTTTTATTTTGAGGGAGCAAAGCAACTACATCACATATGAAAGAAAGTGGCGAATTCTGCCTTGAATCTCAGCAGACAGAGATATCTCATTTGCATGCATGGTCGAGTCGAATGGCGATAGTTTCCCGTCCTCCTCGACGGCTTAGCTGGATTACACCGGATGTTGAAAGACTAGCCTTTCTCGTTGAGTTTCTAAGGGTACTAGCTGCCTTCCCTTCCCCGTTCTTTACTGGACTGGGGGTTGTTTACTAGGAATGCTAATGCCCTACTTCCTAATCCCAAATAGTCTTATAGGAATTGGACATGGAACCTGAGCGAGAAATACCTCTTAAGGAGTGGTAGATAGCTTAGAGATAGAGAAAGGGGTTGAGGCGTTAGTTAACCAAAGACTGATGGTAAGACAAGCCTTCCAAACTGTACATAGAAATATACCAAAGACTTATTCTGAACACTCACTTATTAAATACCACAAGGACACAGTCTATACACAATAGACATTTACCTGAAAAAGAGAATATACCCCTTCCCCTCTCGCTCAATTCCCAGAGTTGTAGTGAAAGCGATGGATGAAAGCCTTTATGATGTAGTTTCCTCTTATGTAATTTCCCCGAGAATAACTCTTTCGATTAGGGACTGGTCTCTACCCTGAACTTCTTTTCTTGTTGCGAGTCATAAGAGCTGATTTATAAACCTCGGATTAAGGGACTGTTCTCCTCTTTGACTATGAATCTGCATCTCTTGCCTCAGAAGCAGTAGTAGGAATGGGAGACACATTTCCAATAGCTGACTCCTCCGCAGGGGAATTCGCGAATAGGATGTTTATTGGGCAGACTGGGTAATCTTATCTCAAGCTGTCTGTTGAACATTCACGTAGACCAAAAGGGGGTCGCTCAGTAGCAGCGATAGAGTTAGTTATTAGTATCGATTCATTCGCTAAATCGCCTAGAGGTTTTGAAGAATTCGGAATGTGAGCTGCTACTTTGCTCAGCTCCTACGTACTGTTCGCTTGACCTACATGTTGTCACCTAGTCATCCTCTTGGCTTTACAGCTCATCCCCGGGCTTGAGCTTTGACCTTCCGTGCTTTCCTTTCCCATCGAGTTCTATTCTAATGGGACTGCCAGTTATAACTGAAGACTAGTAGTTAACTTACCCAGACTAATCAAGCCAACAATGCGCACTACAGTAGAGCCTTTAGGAGTTTCAGGCAAGATCCTACTTTCGCGTTCAAAAAACCCTGGAAATCGAAAGGGAGCTATTTAATCTAGCTTTTGAGTTGGATAACACTCCTCCTGCCCCGAAAGCAGATGCATAAAAGGGGTACAAGTCAACTAGCCCCATAGGTTACTCAAGTCCGGAATAAACGATTGAGCTTCCTGTTCTTGCGCTTCTTTTGCAGCAACGTTTGGCGTTTACCCCGTATTTTGAATAGCGAAGAAAAGAGCTTGATGCACCATCTCCCTGAAACCTTTAGTCCTTTCTCTTGCAGGCTAGCTGGCTGGCATGAGGTATTGGATTTTTCTTACTAGTTCTAGCTCTCAAGCGAGTTCAGGAATTGAGTCTTCGGTGGATTCTTTCCCTTTGACTAATCCCTTTGGCTATCCTAGAGCCCTTCCTTTCCGAAGAGATAACCTCAAAGTTAACGATTTCGAATGACTTTTCAGAGGAAATCGCTTTCTAAGCAGGTTTAGTCTCCGTGTCAGAGCCTATGCTTGAATACTTAGCTGCAGGAACTTATAACCGTTCGTGTTATAGCCCACTCCCTCTTCAACTACCTATAAGACTAGACTTGCTTCGGGAAGTAGGAGAATTAGCAGTCCGTCCTAGTATGAAACTACTTGAGCAAGGGATGCTGGCTCGGGAAAGCGCAACTTGGAAGATTTGGAATTCGTTTCAATCATGCTCTAGTCCGGTGCCGCACCTACTATCACCAAAAAAGCAAAAAGCACGAAAATTTGCCCCTACTCGGAAAATAAATTTCATTTCTTAAATACTGGGAACTTACTCGATGCCTATTTCCCCGGGAAAACGTCAAGCGTATCAGCTCGTTAGCCTATATTATACCTCCGCTCTATATATTGACGAGACCGGCATATCTAATATACCAGCTATGAATTCGCTTCTCAGCGCTCAGTCCCTCAAAGCTCTATTACTTATTTTCTTTTACCGACTTGCTTACCAAGTTTCTGAAAAACCTCCCTATCGGTAAAGCTTCATTCGGCATCTTCTACGAGAGGCCGGCCTAGACACCAGCACCGGTTAGGTATCATATGCTACTATGCCGCCAATCAATCTCCAGGTAGTGTGCCCATGAATAACTCCCTCCTTCGGGGGTCTTTCATTCCCTTCTTTCGTCGTGGGATTCACCCTCCGTGGACGAACAAACCATTAATAGGGGCCCTAGTACGAGAGGACTGGGTTGGGAATACCTCGGGTACCGGGCGCCTACTATCGGCTCACTCTCGAAGAATCGATGTTATTGAACAATCCCGCCTTCAAAGCTAGTCATCATAGGGTTCCCAAGGGGAGACCCATACTGCCGTAATGAAGTGCGTAGAGTCGCAAGCTCAACATAAGAATCTCGCCTTAATGACCTGACCTCTTCAGTTAGTGAATCAAAATACAATACTTAAGGCGATCCGGTAGCTAGCCCGCAAATAAGCAAGTAGCAAGAGGCTCTGTGCAAGAGGGGTAATAAGTAATGTTCTCTTCCTTATAGCTTACGGTAATCCCGCTTTCTGCAAATAGAACAAAAAGGAAGAACGCACATCACGAACCTGCAAGAGTCGCCGATTAATTAGATTAAGTAGGTTGACAAAGAAAGCTCTTTTCGAAATACAGTTAAGTAGCAACGAAATCCCTAACTGCGTCTTCGTCATTAACATCCTTTTCATTGGTTCCCCTTTTGACTGAAGCAGGTGGGTTTTATACAACAATGGAATATTCTTCTTGTAGTTTTCCCGTCTTTCCTACAAGTGAACCGGTGGGTACTTTCTATGGGGCGTAGGACTCCGGTAACGGAGTCCTATCAACCGCCAGTGTGCCCTCCAGTAGTGCCCGTGGAAACGATTGGTGCTCCATGCCAACAGTTGGGAGGGAGTTGGTGGATTTGTTCTAGGCCGCCAAGAAAGCGGCTGATTTGGCCGCCTCCGATGCCGGTTCTTCCAACGGCCCCGATGTTTCGAGATGCGTCGCCACCTTAAAAGTCTCTTGGCAGCTCTTTACGATACGAAGAAATAGGAGGCTCCCGTGTCTACTAAGACACTCCCCCTCTTTCTTGTCCGCATCTTCACAGACATGTCTATTGCACCGAGTCTCTCGACGAGACAGTGCCCAGATCGACTACGCCTTTCGGCCTGATCTTAGCCGCCTTTCCCACTCCTCACTCCCTTCCCGTATCCGAAGCAACCATTAATAGGGGGCCTCATCTCTTTACAGAACTGGGTGGGGATAACCGAAGGGGATAAAGAACTCGGCCCTAACCTTACAAAGCACTGGCCCTAACAAATGGACCCACTGATCGGGGACCGACTCATAGACTCGCACCTCTACGCGCTCGGGCTTAATAGCTTAAGCCCCCTCATCCAAGACGGAACTATGAATTCCAACCTTGTGTCAGGACCTACGGTCCAACCAATTGGGAGAGAATCAATAGGGATGAAGCAAGTAAAGCCTCCCCTAGGACAAATTTCCTATGCGAAAGCTTTGCCCTGGGCGTTAGGCTGGTAGGAAAGCAGATATCCTAAGCCTGAAGAACTATATCCTTTTTTCAACCTCGGATTAAGGGACTGTTCTCTCTCTTCTGTTGACTTTGGTTTTGTTAAGGGCAGTTCTTCCATTAGATTGAAGGTGGAATCGAATGTATCTAATCCTGGCTGGGGCAAGCAAGGTTCGTTCTCATTTCAAAGGTCCCTACTCAGCGCCATTACTGAAATTGGGGATTGAGTTTCAAACTTTTAATAAACCCGTATTTTTGGGATAAAAGGCAATTCCTTAAGCGGGATTTCCAATTTCGTATGATGATCGCTGAAATGCCAAACATCTTCACCGATAGTTTGAGTCTGAAAGAGTTCAACTCAATCTTAGCCGATGTTGAGACATTGCTTTGAAGAACGGACCCCAAAGCAGATGCAACGGATCACACTTCCGGGGCTTGCCCAGAGTCAGAAAACAAAGAGGTTTAATAAACAGCTTGAGAGGAAGGGAAGGCGCCCGTAATGACCTATCTATCTTTCAAGTGACAAGATTATAATTCTGTGAGCTTGCTTATGTAAGCCTGCTTCTTAAAAGAAGCCTGCAAGCCCTCATGATCAACCCATCCGCTCACCCAGTCATCAAGTTAAGTTTTTTGGCCGGAGAAACGAGCGTATCATGCTCCTGATCGGGAGCCAGATTGGTATGAGATGCTGATCCCTGCTGCTGGAGTGGTGCCGAAGAGGAAGCTTCTGCCCCGCTCCCCTCACCAAATGGGTTAAGTTGAGAAGAAGAGGCGTCCCCCGGCTGTTGTTCCTGATTTCGAATCGGGGCTGAATCAGGCGAGTAAGCTCTTTCCTCCGCAGGGAAAACCATATTTACATAGGGCTTGGCTTGGGTAGCGAGGAGAGCCTTAACAGCAAAAACAATATCCAAGACAAGAAAACCAGAACACCCTACTTAAAGTAGGAGTACAGAGAGAAATCGAACCCCTAAAGAAAGAGTCACCTTCAAGAATAAGGTTTGAATAAACTCTAATTGTCCGATGCAGACTCCAAGAAAATCAAAAAATATTACTAAACCTACAAGGATAAATAAAGAAAAATCCGAACGAACCCCATTATTCAGTTGAAACATGATTGATTGAGAAAAAAAGTCTTATTAAACCTTTAGGAACGATCTTTTCATCCAACTCGAAATTGCGTAATAGATGAAATAGAATATTCGAACGCCCAATAAAGTCCCATTTATTTCTTGGTTGGACCAAGTCAATTCTTTTTTTCACTCAGAGTTATTTCTTCAACTCTGGGTTTCGAAGAGATGGGCCTTGAGCCTGATCTTTCTTCTTTATCGCCAGGGTAGGCCTTTACTTTTGCCGGGGACTTTGTTGCCGGGTCTCCTCCCCTACTTCTCTTTCTCCAACAGCCCCTTTTCCTCTCCCTTTAGTCGAGTGTATTTCTTTTCCTTAATGAAAAAAAAACAATAATTGAATAGGGAGTGTACCCCAAACCTCTGTGGAAGTCAAATACAGTGATCAAGCCTTAGAGTTAGCCTTTAGCGAGTGTAGGAAAGCATTTCAAATCCAGCAAAAGCCTTTTTACAGCGAAGGAAACAACTGGCCCGCCATCCAATACCTATTCTGCCCTCGAAAACACATATGAAAGACCTATTCAATACCTATGAGAAGCCCTCTACATACTATAAAAGAGGATAGCATCTAAAAGTCAGAACACTAGGTAATCTTCCTCAGAACGGGAATGCTAGACCCTACCAAGTAAAGCAACTCCAACTGAAACAAGTTCGAAGGCAGTAGCAACAGTAGAACCTATAGAATCTTAGGAAAAGCTACATTCGTCTACTTACTAAGAATCTACTCCGTCCTCTTCGATTTACATCGAATCTACTTTTCTACCTCTCGCCGATTTCCGTCTCTTGCTTTCCCCTGGGGAATACCATAAATCCGTAATCAATGATGAACCAACTTTAGGGAATAGCAGACATGGGAACATAGGTAATAGCGGTGCTGGAGCTAATCCGGACTATGAGATATACATCTTCTGACCTTCTGTCCCTTCCCTTTCCTTTGAGCGATAGGGAATTGGTAAGGTACGATGAGGGAAGATAATAGAAAGAAGACGGCTAACATTCCCCAACCCAAGATACTCCGATGAATGGGTCGAGAAAGATCCTGAAACAACCCCACGGTTTCTAAAGGATTGAGCTCCTGGTTCGCCAGATAATGGTAGAATCGAGTCTCGGCTTTGACGCTGGTAGAAAGCTATCCCTTCCTATTGCAATAATCTATACCCCAGATTCTGCAACCATAAACGATAGGGAAAAACCAGTTCAATCAAAAACCTATTCATTCTAGGAGATGGGGGAATCTATGCAGAGCTATCGAGTTGCATAAGAGGTTGGTTCTGAAATAGCGTATAATAAAGGATCATCTTTTCTCCCTTCTCTTCCCTTTTGCCAGCTAAACGCAAAGGGATTCATCTTCGGAGTTCGGGATGTAGCATTTTACCAGTATTTTATAACGCGAAGAACTTTCCGTTAACAAATTGAAAAATAAAGAATCGTGAAAAAAGTAAGATTTTCCACGTATATCAGACTCCAAGTGAACAGCGTAGGAAAGAATAGATGAAGGGTTACATGGAGTACCCTAAAATATTCTTTTTGTTCTGGATTTCCAAAAGCTCCACAACTGGTACCATTCACAAGAGGCTGCGTTCTAAGGCTAGGCTAGACAGGAAGGTATAGCGAATAGGAAGGAAGGCTAGCAACAGCCTGAGATTCATATTCCCCAACCGAAACATAAGCCTCAAAACCGGTTCTTTCACCAGCAGCAGTAACGAATTTCCCAGGGTTTCCTTTCAAGACCTCTCTCCTTGAGACCACGCAGAATAATTTTTCTCCGTAGCCTTCACTTTCTTGGTACTGCGTTCAATCAAATCGCTTTCCTACGATGACAGAGAGCCACCGCCCTCCTAAGGTTGAGATTCCATCAGAGCATCCATTCTTGTTTATAAAATTAACCTTATTGATGATAGTTAAAGCATCCCCTTCCATTTCAATGTCTCCAAATCCCATGTCTCTCGCCCAAGAAATTGCTTTCAAGGCTGCCAGGCATTTCGCAGCAAAAACATCTGCTACATGGTGCAACCTCCCAGCCCTTGATCCCATAACTTGGCCACTACAATCCCGAGCTAGAACACCAAAACCGCCCGTGTGTGCTGAAGCTCGGAAGGAAGAAGAAGGAAGAGGCTTTCTACTTAGATAGTAAAGGCTCTAATCGTTAGCCCTTGCGTGTCGGGACATGCGCGCCCGATAAAGCGAGATGCCTTTCGTAGCCCACTCTTTAGAAGCGGGGAGACCACCTACCTACGTTCTCTATCAAGCTACGGAATTGACATGAGAAAAAGTACTCCACACCTGTTCCAGGAACTATACCACAAGCATGTTGTTGAACAATCAATCCCGCCGCTAGTCATCCATCATAGGGCTGAACCGAACCTGCTGGACCCACTGGACAAGCGCTGTCAGGCCCACCTTCTTCCTTAGCCCAGTCTTTTTCCTTAACTGCAGAACCTATTCCTTCAGAGGGAATTAAGTAAGGCGATTACCCCCTCTCTACATTTAGCCCTTAGGCTAGCAACAGGAAGCACATCCCCCAACGCCAGAAGACAACAAGGAAAGCGGAGTAGTGAATCCTTATGCAACTCCAAAGCTCGTTCGTGAAAGGTTTTCAAGAAAGAGGGTTCTGCAAAAACTAGAAAACTTATTCGTAGGCCAAGTTTCTTACTGTAATCCTGCCTTTATTGTTTCTTGTGGGTAATTCTCCTTATCTCAGGCTGTTGAAAGCCTGGCTAGTGATAGCTTTTCCTCAGCTTAATGCCCAAGGGGTAAGCGAAGGTTTCTGTTCCTTCTTCTTGAACTGCTTCTGTCTTTAATGTTTTCGTATATCCTTCCTATTCGCTAAAGGTAGGGAGTGGGTCATTGGCTATGGAACCCGAGCGAATAAAGCTATACGATTGTAGCTAATCCAGCTGGAAAGTATTATATTCGGACTCGCAAGTTTCAAGAATCGGGTAAGAGAAAAAGGCTCTTCAAGACCAGTGAGATACCCAAAAGAAAAGACAGAAGAGAGAGTAACCCCTTCAACAGCTAGAAAAGAAAGCGAAAGGAAAGCAATGGATAGAGAGTCAACTCTTTCAGACAGACCCTGAGCCTTACTAACACCTCTTTCTGACCCTCAAGTTGAATGGGTTCTGTTGAAGCTTTTCAAAAAGCAGGGTTATGGAAAAACCTGAGAATGCCCGGAATGGTATGCTTTGTTTAGCGAAAAACTTCGTAAAAGAAGTAGGCAGGTGTCAGACATCAGATGCGATTGTTTAAACGGTGATGCAACTATATTCCCTTCGTCCCCCGGAAAACAGTACCCTTTATTTCTCGAATTTGCCCATTTACGGATAGATGGATATGGTCTCACTCGGCAAATGGTTCCTTCGCCTCAAAAGGTGCCTATATTAGCTCTTCTTAATGGCACCACTATTGGAGATCAGAGATGGGCTAGACTATGGAGTATTAAAGCCCTCTCGCGATGTAAGTATTTCTTATGGGTAGCTCGCCGAGATCGATTGAAACCAAATGTGTTAAGGGCGATGTGCGTTAACGCCGTATGTCCGAGTTGTGGGATTGAAGAAGAATAGGGCATCCATCCCAGTTGGTTCTGAACAAGCAAATGCAATTCCTTCCTTTCGCGGGACTGCAAACCAAGCACGAACAACAAGCAAGAAGGTAGCTAACTCCATCATACAACGAGTGCCTGCCACAATCATGCTGAGCTACAACTCCGCATGATGGGAGACGACTGGGAGTTTGAGTGGAACTGATTATCAGAGGTGATTTCCTAAGTTTTGACGGCCGAGAAGGGGGTCTCGCGGGTGAATCATCGTGAGATTTGGATATAAGAAATTGATGAGCAACCCAACCCTTTTTCCGAGGCTGAATAGCCCTTCGCCCTCTTCTACGCTACTTTGCTCCTAACGTACTGTGAGCCTATCGGCAATTTAAGTTAAGTCAGCTCCTGTAGTCGGAGATCTTTCGTTGGGATGGTCTTTCGATCAGCGAAATCAGCATGACGGGTATTGTTTGACCCTCCCAGAATGAAGGAAGGAGAAGAAGAGGTCAATCGCAGAAAGACAGATGAGATCTTACGGCTGACAGCGACTAAAACAGTTTAAAAGCACCGGCTCACCTGAGCTATGAGAATTTCTTTTACCCTGGGTTTCGAGTTGAAACTCCTCGACTTAAGTTTAATGGCTCGTCTTCTTCATTAGCATTAGCGGAGGACGCAGAAGAAGGGTTCTGCGCAATAAGAGTCCCAGCACAGTATTTACCATCAGAGGCAGCAGCCTTGAACTGGACGGGCATATGCATGTAGCCGGAGAGGCAGACGGAGTTAGTCTATTGGTCTTACTTGGGATATCTTCTTTTGATATCCACTACTTGATTCTAAAACCCTTTCGGTTCTTACTCAACGCCTAGAAAAATAGGCAGTTCTGCATACTACTTGAAAACAACCCGGAATTACGATGATTTAGGATTGGTGCTCACCCGGTTAGGGCATGAGGTATTGGATTTTAGGATTCCTTTCCGCTTTCTATCTCTAAAGCGGATCTAAAAAACAGAAGATATCCGACATTAAGGGATGGAGATAAAGGAGTAGTGCTTTCTCCGAGTCAGACAAGAAAGCAAGTCAAGGAAAAGAGAGATCCTTAACTAAACTCAAGGGCTAGAAAGAATAGGGATTTTCCTGGATACGGTTTAACTGATGTAGCTCAGTGGGAAATCTCTACTCGGTCTCTATCAACTAACTGGGCTCATATTCGAAGGTGGGTGCGGGTTTAGCCTTTGGTCTTGTTTTGAGGTTTCGGTTGAGGTTTAGAGATCCAACTAGTAATCAAAATCCAATACAGAAAGTGGAATTGCTTTCTGTTATACAAGACCAGGGAACGAAGGCTATAACATAGGAATTAGGTTGCCTTGCAATACCTCCCCTTCCTCACCTGAAGCTGCGGAAATCCTTATTGAAGAATCTACCGAATATCCATTACCAACTCTAAGGCTTGACCTTTCCTATTGATTCTATCTCTCAAGGTTTCACATCTCTGACAAGACAGACCTTTGAAGCGCTTTCACTATCTGGTTGAGCTTTTAGAGCTAGAACAAGGAATGGCGAATCGATAGTAGATGGTTAAAGTCAATCGACTATCTAATGTATGGGTATGATACGGTGCCAGCAATCAATCCCGGTGCTGTTTCGGATTAGCTTTGATTCATAGTGATTGGTGATAGCCCCAATACGTAAAGGGCGATCTCAGGTACGGATCTATACATGCAATTTGCTCACGAACGGGAACTCCTACTACTTCTAGTTAGTCTACCTACGTCATTCTTTCTTTAATAAGTCAATTTCCCACGATCGAGCCTAGTCCGACAAGACTAGCAAACATGCTACCAGGCCTAGCTATCACAGAAAGGAAGTAAAACCGAACCACAGAGAAAGTCAAGCCGGCTCTTCCGGATCTGATCTGACATTGCCGGGAAAGAGAGAACAGCTAGTTTGGCTACTTTTACCAATTAAAGGAAGCATGCAAACAAACAGTTTTCCATTCATTGGTTTTGAAAGCCACACGGGTTTCGGAGTTTCCGTATAACTTCTTAAACTAAATCTATACGAACGATCAATAAAAAAGCTCTGCGAAACAGAAAAAGATATGGGATTTGTTGGGCGTAGAGACTATCTTGAAAATTCTTTCTTCTATGATGTAATTTACTGGATCAGTCAGAAATATATAAGAGATTTTCGATATCGCTTCTATGCGGTGACTCCTTATAATAGCTTGGAACCTATGCAGTCGTAGGGCGAAAAGAGCTCATTCTCTATCGTGCGTAGGGCACACCAAACCAAAGAAAGGGCTGGAGTAAGAAGAGTTGGAGATCCAGTTGCAGTTTCCTTCTATTCAGTTGAAGTTGACCTTGCCTCGGCTTTCCTTGCCCTTGGTATACCGGAAAGTGCTAGTTCCCTTTTAGCGGTTGAAGTTTGAAGCCTAGACTCAGACTATTCAGTTGTGGCATCTAGTCTCTTGAATGAGGCATGCGATCCAATTTCAGTGCCAGTTAGTCATGAAAGTCGTCAAGCTGCTTCTCGGAAAAAAGCGAGTTGTTAGGTAAATCCAGAAAGTTATGTTGCGGTTTATGGCAGGGCTTCACCTCAGATTGATAGCGAGACTGAAAAGAAAGTGTCCGTCGCCTTTGAGCCCTTTCCTCCTTTAGGAGACCTTAGAGAAGTCCGTTCTATCATCAGCTCGAGTTGCCTGAAAGCCAGAGCCTTTGTCAGGGGGAGTGAAAGTTTCTGCCTTCCCTGCGATTGGGTTTTCCCTATTCAATCTTCTTACTATTGAGTTCATCTTTTGAATCTATTAGTACAGTCATACAAAAGACAACTAGAAAAGGGTTCCCAGAGTTTAAACCTTCTGAGACAACCATTGATTCTACTGCGGTATGGGTTCGTTTCCCGGGGTTGTCGGTTCAGTACTACAATGAAAGAATGCTATTCTCCATGGAAAATGCCATTTTCAAAGCACTTAAGGTTGATGCTAATACAAGCTTTGCTACTAAGGGCCGATTCGCGAGAGTCTGCGTTGAAGTAGGCTTAAGTGCGAAAAGACTAACATGTTTAAGACTTGCTAGTGAGAAAGACTCTCTATACAGTCCATAAGGGTAGCTATTGCTGTCAGAGGATTCCATCCCACAATAAAGGATGTGGATCGGTACCTTGACTAAGATTGTAGGGAAAAGTCAATCGACTTTTATTCCAACTTGATCAGCTGAAGCGCATTCAACTCAACCAGATTGTTGGGATGGTGTAATCTATGGGGATAGCTTTCTAGTTGCATAAGTTCTTGCCCCACCAGGTAAAGGGAATTCTTCTTTCTATCTCACCTAGGGGCAAAACCTTAACAAGGCAATTTCACTCATAGATGTCATGTCGAATGTAATTTTTTCTATCTCATATAGCGGCAAAAGTCTTCATTTTTGTCCATTTTGAATTCAATTTGTTACCGGAAATCACGTGGAGACCTAAAATCCCGGGTTTTCTCAACTTATCAGATTTCTAATTCAATTTGTTACCGGAAACTAACTCGATACCGAAAAATAGGGTAAAATGCTACTTTCATCCCTCTCAGTCGCCCAACCCTAGGTAATGATTTCACGAGCTAGGACTTTAGTTATATTCTTTGCTTCCACTTGCATGAAGCAACTAAACTCACTTGTAATCCAATGAGGAAAGGATAAAGGCTTACTCATTAGATCATCAAAACCCCGTACAAAATCTACTCCCTCAACAGCTCCCATGTCTTGTCCGACTTAAAGGCCTTCAGATGGATGTTCAATAGCTGCTCGCTCTTAAGCCGAAGCGAAGGACTTTCCTAATGGGCTGGAGATTTCTTATTTTTTATTTCCTGCCCGAACCGGTGAATCTAATCGTCTGCGCACATCGCCTTTGACTTTTGTCGGAGTAGAGAACTTTTCCACGGCATCAAGTGAATCACATGCCAACCCCTTCACCTTTGAAGCGGGTATAAAGTACTAGTCCTATTTCAATCTCTACCCCAGTGAGATACCCAAAAGAAAGAGCAAAAGACCAGGAAAGAGGAAATGCAAAAGGAGCGTACTCAATCCCTACAGCCGTAGAACATTCATTCCCGGGGTGGTATATGAAAACAAGAAAAACCACATCTCTTGCATCTGCTTTCGCCGCTGTTGCTAGGCTTTTTCCTGTGGACTAATCCGCTTTAGCCGTGGAGTGTAGGGAAAGCTTTACATTCTTTCTGCCTGTCTTATCTCCTCTTGTTCGATGAAGAGAGAAATTGTAGAATCTTTCTGCTTGACTGTAAAGCTTTGAGGCTGATGAGCTGAGCCTTTAGAAGTGTCCATCTGGGAAGGCTGTTAGGCTTTATAGGTGATTCATTGCAGCTAGGCAGGGAAGGGTCAGAATGAGGTGAGCCGCGCAGCTAAGAAGGGGAAGCTTTTTTTCAAAAAAAAAAGATCCTTGAAGCGGTCTCAAGTCTGACTGAGGTCATAGCATCCTGAAATAGTTCCTTGTAGTACGAAGATAGGGTACGAGAGGCAGGGGGAGGACTTAATAAATAAAGCGAGATATGTACCCGAAGAGCGAATCTCTTTGATCAATAGCGAGTAAGATGCATAATTAACCGAAGGAAGAAAAGCAGGACTAGTGAGAAATACGGTACAGGTCAACTGTCCAGCCCTACAACTACTAAGCCAGACGACAAGGGGTAAGCTACTGCTTCGTCGGTGCTCCCTCTTCTGGCCCGTGGAGCTTAGGTCTTGTAAGAGCCTTCGTTTCCATGGGTGCCTGGCGGTCCTTTTTTGGTAAGGGCTTTAGTAAATGAACTCCTTTTTTAAGCGATGCAAGTTGAAGAGTCAACCTGAACATCAGCATATAGTCATAAGGCAAGATTGTATAGATCTCCTCGCCTTCCTTGGTTAAGAGCTTTCTTCTAAGTTGCCAGCCCTGTGAGGCCTTCTAAATGAAAAAACTATCAGAGTCAGAGAAGTTCCCACTCTGCTTTCGCCCGCTATCTAACAGCGCCCGTAGCTCGCGGTGTGTACAGGGCCCCGGAGGGTTAGAGGGTGGTACCATCGATGTTATTGCATCTACCGGGGAACTTGTCTGATTGAGCTAGTTGTCTAGTATTCCTTTCCCTTACTTAAGCTAAAGTCGTGCTGCATTCGAATTCGAGTAGGCTCGTTGCAAGCGTATTTTTGAGGGAGCAACTACATCACATATGAAAGTGGCGAATTATGCCTTGAATCTCAACAGACAGAGATATCTCATTTGCATGGTCGAATAGCGAAGAAGGAATCCTACTCCCCTCGCTCATTCCTCAATCACTGCAGTCTTTTATTCGACAAGTTAACCTTTTACCGTGAAAATAGTCTCAGAGGACGATCACATGTGATACGCTTTCTTTGGAAGAACAAACCTTAACGTTGTTTTTCTTTCTCAATTCTGTAAGCTAGCTGCCATAATGGCAAAGATTGAATCTAGTTGGGTCAAGCAGCATAAGCGCTAACCGGAAAGAGGGGAGGGGGAAGTGAGAATTCCTATCTAAAGGTCTCATCAAACTAAACTCTAATAAGGACATCCGTATTCAATCGGCCATTCTATAGTTGCTAGTTCTTGCCGTAGCTCGAAAAAAAAGGTGAGCTAACGATCCGTTGACTGGTTGGTACGGGCAGGGGAAGGGGATGCCTAATGGGTTTTCCCAGCTTGAGGGGAAGTGTCGGTTGTTTCACCTACAGTCGAAGTGGCTGAAGCAGACTCACAATGAACTCAAGATTCCTAACTAGCATGGCGGGATTCTCCATTGACTGTTCCTGAGGTCATTCTTTCTGAAGTGGGCAAGATCAGCTTCGCACCTTAACCCGCTGTAGAGCAAGGATTAGAAAGGAAAAATCCATTAGATAATGAACTATTGGTTCTAAGCCATCTCTGGCGATGAATCAACAATTCGAAGTGCTTTTCTTGCGTATTATTGATAAACCAGCGGTTAGATAGATATTTAGAAGGATTTCTTTGGGAAGTAAAAGTAAGAAGCCCCTTTGACATCTCTTCATCTGCAAAGAATTCTCGGTGTGAAAACACAGAGACAAAGGGCTGATCTTCGAAAAAGAGTGGATCCGCAGGGTCCCAAATGAATTGGCTTATTAGAAAAAAGCCTTGTTCTTTGGAAGATATATCTCGTGCCTGGTACTGCATGGTTCCACTCTGCAAGAATAAATGATCCGCTTGCCCCGAAATGACCCGGCCCAATAAGGAAATCCCAATTCATTGGGCCTTTCGATACAATCAAATAGAAAGCCCCAAGGGCGCCATATTCTAGGAGCCAAAAGTATTTGATTGAATAAATTCTCCGCTATCTGTTGCGTGTCGAATTCTCCTTCCCTTTCTTCAAACTCCGATTCGTATTTTCCATAGAGAAATCTCTGATCAACGATAGAACGAGATCCATTTTGCATCATATATAAGGGATTCCCCGGTTCGGACCGAAGAAGCAATGTCACTCGATCATTATCAAACTGGCCGCAATCTTTTTCCGTCCGTGAGGATCCCACCAGAGCGCCTTCTACTTCTAATAGGCCATGAACTAGATCCGAATCATTCTCAATGAACCCATAAGAAGTGATCCCATTTTTTTCATCGGGTCCGGGTAGAGACCAAAGGTCTTGAGCGACCGATCCGGCAGAACAACTCAAAAGATAAAGAAGTATCGTTAATTTCTTCATGCTCGTTCCAAGCTCGAAGTACCATTTGTACAAATAAGAATCCCCTTCGTTACATGATTTCTTCTTCATATAGATAGATATAGGATCTATGGGGCAATTACTTAGAAGTACATTTTGTACAACAGCCCTTCCTATCTGATAGAAAAGGATCCCATGATCCTGAACCGATCTTACCTGGGATCGCAAATCCCAAGTTTGTCTATGAAGAGCAGATCTAATTGTATTAGTGTCTATAATTGATTTCTTCTGTGTAATACTAATCGATAGGGCCTCATTGGTAAGTGCTACAAGATCTCGTGCATTGGAACCCACGGTTATGGACCCGAATCCATTAGTATGGAACATTTTCTTTTCCAAGTGAAATCCCCTAGTATATGAAAGAGTGAAAAAGTGCTTTCGTTGTTGTGGAATAAGAAGCCTTCGTATCTTAATACATGTAACTTAATTTATTCGGGGCTATTAGAGTGGGATCCACTTTTTTGGGAATATGAGTCGAAGCAATAACAAGAATATTTCTAGTGGAACATCTTTCACAATCCTTGGAGAGATAGTTCACTAATAGACCGAGGGAAAAGTACTTCGCCTCTTTCATATCCAGATCATGAATGTTTGGAATCCATATTATGCAAGGAGACATTGCTTTTGCTAGTTCGAATTGAATGGTGACATAAAGTCGGTCTACTTCCAACACCATATCCCTAGTTAACGGATCCATCATAGTTAGAAGCTCCTGCTCCGTATCAAGGTCACGATCGATATCGTCACTATCATAATAAACATCGTCACTCTCATCAAAATCGATATCATCATCATCAGTAAGATCATCATCATCAATAAGAAAATGTTTAAGGCTGCTATCCATGAACTTGTTCACAAATACTGTAATGAAAGGAACATAGGAGTTTGTCGCTAGGTATTTGACCAAATAGGATCGTCCGGTTCCTATAGAACCTATCACTAAAATACCCCTAGAGGGAGATAGGGCTAAGCGGAGCGAAAAGGGTTTTCCATGAGACGGAAAACGATTAGCCCCACACGAAGTTTGTGAATAAGTGATTGTCTGATAATGAGCAAGGAATATCCGCCTTTCTGCTAAACAGGATGTATTGAACTCATAATTCATTAGATACTTGTTATGAATGTCAACTAAGTATCGTAAGTAAATTGGTCCCGGTTGTTCAATCATTTGATAACCAGAGTCATTCTTTGATAAATGATCACTATGAGTCAGACTCAATAGAATTTGATCAATCCTTTTTTCTGTCGTTAAGGTGGAGGTGGAGAACTGAACCAAGAAGTCTCTTTCTTTATCATCAACCCAATCACTATTGTTCGCAACCCAGGATTCTATTTTATCATAAATCCAAACACCGCTCACGTTTTTTCTTTTTCTTATCAATGAATAGATCTCTTTACTTGTATGACTTAGATGTCTCGTATTTCTCGAAAAAATGATTCCCCAAATGGGATTCTGCAAAGGTTTAGCGCCTTAGCTAGTATAGCTAGACCGGCATAGCGACAGACTACAAAAAAGAAAAAGGAAATGGCTAACTAGAGACAGAAGAGNCCCCAAATGGGATTCTGCAAAGGTTTAGCGCCTTAGCTAGTATAGCTAGACCGGCATAGCGACAGACTACAAAAAAGAAAAAGGAAATGGCTAACTAGAGACAGAAGAGAAGGCAGGTTTCTCATATGAAGGCTAGCGAAGCACCTATAAAAAACTATAGCGCGAAGAAAGAACTCCAAGCTTCAAGTATGACGACCTTTCCATCTTACCATAAATGGAATTCCTCTCAAAGACTGGGCAAGACCCGCTTTCGCACCTTTAATCTGGTTGACTTGCTTTTATTCATCTGGGTGAGCTCTCGTTTCTATTCGTAAAGTTAAGGACTGGTCTTTTCCCATTCCCAAGCCTGAAGAAGCAGGAGAAGCTAAATCTGAAGGGGTAATGGGCATTGCACCTGACACGCAACGGTGAGGGCCTAGAGCTTTCCTTGCGGGATAAATCCGCTGAGTAAAACCGATTCAAAGGAATGAAATCGAAATAAACAGTAGAAGCGAGAGAATGGGCAAAAGGATCTAGCACACGATCGATAGTTAATTGGTACTGCTGCTAAGTATGAAAGTCAAGTGCTTGGGGAATCGATAGTAGATCTTTCCCCTTTTTACTGAAGATGGGGCTTCCCCTGCCGCTGCTTCATCTATTGGCAACCTTCTCTCCTATCCTGTTAGTGCGCCTTGTTCGCTTCTACCCCTGGGAATCTCAAGAGAGTCTCGATTCATTGAATTCAATTTATTATCGAATTCTTCTCATTCACTTCCAGTCCCAAGGGGAGAAAGGGACCAGGCTCAGGCAAAAGGCATAATAGATCGACTCCTGCAACTTCGAATGGACAAACGATGGCGAGCACCTGGGAGAGGTACTATTAAAATGAATTTAGATGGTTCTTTCCAGCCTTCTCACCACTCGGGCAGTTTTGGTATTGTTGCTAGAGATTTCAAAGGCTTGATCATGGGTGCATTGGCGGATAGTTTCCAATTTGTAACTGATGCTTTCATGGTTGAATGTTTAGCGGCACTGAAAGCTATTGTTTGGGCAAAGGATATGGGTTTCACCGACATTGTTATGGAGGGGGATGCTCTAACTATTATCAAGAAGGTGAATTCCACTGCACAAGATCTTTCTCCAATCGGACCCTACATTGCTGAGTTGAAACTTCTATGCTCTTTGTTTAGATCCTGCTCTTTTTCATATGTTAAGTAGAGTTGGTAATGCTGTCGCTCACTCCTTGGCTGTTTATGGACTCTCTCTATCTCAAGATTGTTGTTGGGTAGAGGAAGTACCAGACATTGCTTTGGATGCTCTTCAATTTGATTGTAATGCTTTACCACATGAATGAAATTGACCTACTTTTCCCTCAAAAAATAAAAGAAATAAGGAAGGGCTGCACGCCCAATATTCGCTCAACGCCAAAGAAAGTCTCTAAAACAAGGTAAAAACCTCACGGATTTCATCAGGATTAATAGTCATAGGAAAGGTACACTCAAACGAAGAAAAGATCTTTGTTGCAAGGTTACCATAGTTCTATTTTCAATTCGACTTTTTACTACATTACTTCCTAAAAGTGTGCCCCCTGAGGGGAAGGGGTTAGGGAATAGGGGTAGGAAGGACCTTTTATGGGTATAATTCATGTTCGGTCCTCCACTCAACAAGCACTGGATTAGCTTCCGGCGGAATCCGCTTGGAAGGCCCTGGCCTTCAATTGAGACAAGAGATGATGCACGCTGAACTAGGATGCTTGGAAATGGCGTACTTCTTTTATGACACCTAGCACAAAGAACTAGAGTGCCGCCTGCTACTACAGTGTATTAGAGTTCGAGCTAAAGAAAATTCCGAGTTTTCGCGGGTGGTTTCGGACAGCTCATGATGAACTATTTAATCCTTCTCCATCCGAATCCGTCTCAGTTCCAGGTATTGAAGCAAAAGATGACTCGACCGGAGGAAGAGGCCACTCGGGGAGATATTATCCACATAAGTCTAAGTGGTGAAGGTATCAGCCCTGGCATGAAGGCCTACGATTAGAATGCTGACCTCTAGTGACGGCTCTTTCTTCGCCTGTGTGTCCTATCAAGAATCAGGAATAGCGGTTTCTGCAAATGGAACAGGTTCTCCTGCTCCTTTCTTCCTGTGACTGATGATGCTTTAATTCGGAGATGTTGTGTAGGATAGTCTAACTCTTGGTTCGAGCATGAGGTATTGGATTTTCATTCCGCCGCTTGTAGCTCATTTGCGGGTTAACGGGACTTCTGCCTTTTCCTTTGCTCTTTCTTTGTGAACTGCTTCTTCCCAAGATCGATGGTTCTAGTCTGAAAGGGTATAGCCTTAGTTACCCGCAGGTCAAATAGTCAACAACACTGGGAGATGGAGTTCAATGGTCCATGAAGGCCGCTTAGCCCATTCCAATCTCACTAAGGAAAGCCAAGTCAAGGGGATGGTCTGATGCAATGATTTAATTGCTTATATAAATATAATAAGTCGGGATGAATGCCGTGATGTTATAAGCTCAAGGTTCGGATAAGAACCCAGACTAGCGGATAGAAAGTCAGCCTAAAAGCTTTCGTCTTTTCGCAGCAGATCGGACATGACTTGTTATCTTGCTTCGACTTGGCGACCTAGATGGTAAGGTTATTTGTGAAGTTGATGATTCGATTTCTCCTGATCCAGCTTCCCTACTTTCATCTGCATCTGCATCCCTCTCATCTGATTGAGTAACCGAAGCGAAGGCTCTGACAAGAAGACCTGCCTCTATTTCCACCCGCAGCAATAGCGATTCATACAAGCTAAATGAGGAAGGTCATTCTACCAGCTTCTCGGGTACCGGACTAAATCTCTTCCCTTTTTCCAGAACGCGAGTCAATTGTAGCTAGTAAATCGGAGATTGAGTTTCAAACTTCTGAAACAACCCCGAGGAATAGAATAGCTGCCTCCTCTGCAGCAAGTGAAGTAGCTGCATCGGGGGTAGCCTTAAACAAAGGCAAGAAAGCGGGTGACATTCAAGATCACCCTCATTCGACTTCGACATTAGCGGATACTGGTCTGTCGGTTAATCTGTCTACATTCCCGAACCTTGAGCTTATAACTATAAGGTAGTAACCCTCGTATTCGATAGAGAATCTCTGAGATGAATGATCGTACAAAAGACTGGCTTTCTTCTCTAGTCGATGTCCCGAGATCAGGGGGATCAGTTGATGCTGCTTTATCGGTTTAACTATTTTCTCTGGTTTACTTGTAGATTGAGCGCATCGGGATCCTAATTCTACCTCTATCTCATCAGATGCAGATAGGAATTATCTCGTCTTGGTGGTTGGAAAGGTAATAGGCTAGGCTGGACATGAAGGATAGGCTAACAAGACAGAAGGAAGAGGGTATACAAACAAGCTAAGACCCAAAGCCTTACTAACAAACAGCTCTTTCATCCCTAGTAGTTGGGGAGGAAATCTCGAAAGTAGAACCCGAAGCAAAAGACTTGTACTCAAAATCCAATACTTAAGGAAAGCAGAGTAAGTCCAATTGACTAAAGTAGAGTTCAATAAATTACCACCGAAGAGATAACGTTTAGAAACTTGCTATCACCTGAAACCTCATTCATGGAGTATTCCAATTAGGGATCTTCTTCTTGTTTCGTCCCCTTCGCCTAACGGCTCATCTACTTCGTCCCCTTAAGCCGAACAAAAGGTGAGTCATGCTCTGGAAGAGCTAGCATCAAAACCTTCCCCCCATGCAATAAGGTTCAAAAAAGAGAAAGCCCGTAGGGCCAAGGGAGATTCGACATAAGGAGAAGGGTTCGCTATCGCTCTGCAAGGTACGCCCATCACTATCAACTAAAGACTTGTACCCCGGCGTTGAGTAAGAACAGAAAGAATGGGTTGAAGTCTCTAGTTTTAGTCTTTCCTGAACTTGAATCACTCACTCGAAAGACATATGGTATACAAACAAGCTAAGCCCCAAAGCCAATCGGATCAGAACCTTCTTTTTAGTCGGTAAAGCTTCATTCGTCCTATTCGTCGTAAGGACTATAAGCAATTCACGAGTGAGTTCTTTTTCCCCCATCAACTCATTCAACTGGCAAAAACTATTCTACGACGGAGGCTCGCCTTGCTGCGACGGTGGTGGCTGGCCGATGATATCCCTCTCCGAGAGATTCAAGAAGCATATTCGTAGTCAATGGGCAGATTGTTTAATTGTGAAATTATTGGCGAGGTCTATCTCTTAAAAAGTATTACTGGAAAGGCTGAGCAGACTATGGAAGCCGAAGGGAGATTTCGACTTGGTGGATTGGGGGACAGGCTTTTATCTTGTGCGTTTTTTATGGAAGACTTTCAGTTTGTGATGGACGAGGGGCCATGGACGATTTTTGCTCACTACCTGACCATGCGTCGCTGGCAGCCAGACTCTAATCCAAGTACAGAGCATCTATTGAGTCTACCGCCGTTTGGGTCCGGTTTACGGATCTGCCTATAGAGAGTATTACCACCCTAGAATGATGATGGCCCTTGGAAACGTTATAGGCAAATCAAGGATGATGCTAATACCAGGTTTGCATCGAGGGGAAGGTTTCCAAGAGTGTGTGTTGAGGTGGACTTTAAAACCTTTGCTTCCTCAAATTTGATTTGAGCACCGATGGATTAACGTTGAATATGAGGGATTGAAACTGATTTCTTTTCGGTGTGGAAGGGCTGGTCAGAGAGACACAAGTCCTTTTTTTTTGTCCTCCCGTGGATGAATCAGGCGTTGAACATGACGGAAACCACCGTGAGGATCAGATGGAAAATGGTCAAGAGGCACAAGTACACCATAAGACAGTCGAGCCAAAAGCAGGTTCTTATTCAATCCTTGGATGATAGCTCAATCCCGTAGTAGTCGGCGAAAGTCAAGAGTAAATCCGCAGAATAAGGGAGCTAATGTTTCGGGTAATGGCAATCTGGAAGGCTCGAGATTTGCGGCTCTTGCCGAGGAGAAAAAGAAAATATGGATGGTCATTATGAAGAAAGGTATGAAGAGCGGGAAGAGGTTGTGGCTGCTTGGGCCAATGAGGTACGACAAAGAAAAGCTGTTGGGCCTAGTACTTCTGGGCCAAAAGTTTGGCTTACTAAAACCCAGGCTAAAATGAATGGACCAAAAAAAGTTAATTCTCCTGTATATGGGGTTGGTACTACTTCTAATGTGGAGCGATCGGTTAGGAAGGGGAATTTGACAAGAGTTCGTGCGTCTTCCAAACCTTCTGCTGCTTCTGAAGAGCAGGCTCTGAATGATATGGCTATAGTGCATGACGATATGGAGGAGGATGAGAGTTCGAAATCATTAGAATCTCCTGTGGACTTGCTCAGCTCGGATGTGCGGTATAGGAACCCGCCTGATGACCCGTGTATGACTATTAGTTATAGATTCCCAGCTTGATGGGGATGGTATCTTAGTTGAGTCTGATCCTTTGCATGATTCAGGCTTGTGGTCTTTTAGATTTGGGGTTTTCTGGACCTGCCTATACGTGGTGTAATAAGAGAAAGGGCCTTGCCAAGGCTCTGAAAGACCTTGATAGAGTTCTAGCAAGTTCGGCGGAGTGGCGACTTTTGTATCCCGAAGACATGGTTAAACATTTACCAAGAGTTCATTCTTCTCACTGCCCTATTTTCTTACAATGTGACCCAGTTCAATTCATGGATTGCAGTAAACGCCCTTTTCGTTTTCAGGCGATGTGGCTTTCGCACGAAGGCTTCAAAGACATGAGTGATAAATGTTGGAGAGGCTTGAATGGCGATATGTATACCAGAGGGGAAGAGATGGCTGAAACCTGGGAAAGAGCGGAAAGTCAGTAGGCCAGCAAGGAAAGCTACCGGCCAATCGCTCGTAATAGCCCACTCCCTCTTCAACATAATGAATTGCATCAAGAGGCAATCCCGCATACAGCCTTGCATTCCATCTCGGGCAGATAGAAAGGCCTATCTATGTGTCTTGTCCCCTTGAGTCTATGCCTTGGGTAAAAGGTCCTGCCCTGCTCCTGTTGCTTAAAGTAAAGGTGTCTCCCAGTCTAGCAAGCCTATTCGCTAAAGCTGTTGAAGAGTATTCTCGGGAAACTGAATAATCACTATTAGTTGAGCAACTTGCTCTAAAAGGGATCCCTCTGCCATCACCTCTCAACTTGCATAAATCATGAACTCGGGAGTAGAGATACAAGCACTAGGCTCTGAAAGACCTAAGCGATATGCCGTAGGGGCGAAAGCATGTTATTCACGGATTTCCTTTGATGATAGGCCAGCCAGCCAGGGAATCATAAACCAACTCTGAAGATGAATTTCCTACTCGTCCTACTCGAGCGAAGAACCCGAAGTAAGAAATAGGAAACCCGGGTTACTGGAATACGCTCTTTACTGAACTGGGGTTTATTAGATAAAGAAAGGTGCTAAAAAAGAGAGCTGTTTTTCTTTGGGGAAGACCCGGACGAGAAAGCCCCTTATGGCACTCTCTGAACAGCTACCAGAACTCTCGACCTTCTTTCTAGCGCACCGGAATAAGACAATCGCTAATGAGAGTGCAAAAATAGAATTGGAAATAGAGGCTTTTCTGGAAGGTTCGCTGAAGTAAGGCGTTTAAGGGGATCCGTCTTCCACCACCTTTGCTCAAGCAACTAACTCGTCTGAAGTGGGCGAAAGCGCTGTTAGTAAGTCTTCACTTGCAGAGTAAAACGTTAGGCCCAAGCAAGCACTAGAGGAAAGGCCAAAGGGCGAGTGAAGGTCTTATTTAAGTGAAATCCTAAAATCTCATTTATTTTTCATATTCTTCATGCTATTTGCGGTTGAAGAGCTAGGGATTGGCTCCGGGAATGGATAAGTTTACGTGTAAGCGCTTGATCGGGGAATACTATACGTCTTTGTAACGAGAAATGTGGACTGAGATGCCGACAACCTGATTCGTATTGGGGACTTTCAACGGCAAATTCCCCTTTATCGATACGTCTTCTGTCTAGTTGGCTTTTTCTTTTTCACCTGTCCTCACACCCCGATAGGCACCGCACCGAGACGTTTACAGATTTTCTTGGTCTAAAGTGACATGATCTTCCCTTGGGTGATTTTTCTGCCAATTGTATGACTGCCCAATGTATTTTATTTCTCTTCTCGATAGTATCAGTCGTAAGGTTGTTTAACGAATAGCTAAATGGAGAGAGGAACTCTCGTACGAGTGATAGAATCATAGATGGCATAGATGGATTGGTTTCCGAATAAGGAGATAGGACGACAAAAAGTCTCCTTTTATTACTTTAGTATTCGCTGAATCTGGACTTAGGAACATGGGGGTATACCTGAAAAATAGCTTTCTCTAGGAGCCTACAAGCTTCACTTTGGTTTAGGTTTAGCTTCCAACTAAGGCTAAGGGAGTTGTTTCCTCGGGATTGAGTGTGAACGAGCTCATAGTTGATAGGGGATCACTACTCTACCCAAATAGAGTATAAGTATAGAAGGCATTAGTCGTTTCCCTGGAAAGAGTTCATTCACCATTGATTGGCGATATCCAGGCGACGGGAAATACTTTTCCTACAGGGATGATGGTCTGTGATTTTATTTCGGATGGAGCTTGGGACATGTCTACTCTCTTTGCCTTGTTACCATTAGAGGCGGCTCTTAAAGTTAGTGGCTATCCTTTGGCTCGAAACAGAAACTTGCAGGACAGGCTGGTCTGGAGTCACTCGTCTGATGGGCTGTTTACGTCAAAGACAGCATATGTTGCACTTTTAAATGGCGATTCGGAGGTGAACCCATGCTGTATTGATTGGCTTTGGACAATTAAGTTACCTTCACGTTGGATTTTCTTTTTATGGATAGCTTGGAGGGATAGACTTTTGACGAATGGATTACGAGCAAAATGGCATCTTGATGCCTCTGGGGAATGCTGTATATGACAGCAGTAGAGACAACCATTCATGCGCTGCGAGATTGTCCGGAGGTGGCGAGTATATGGCGAGCCTTTGTTCCATTTGAACAATGGGGTGAGTTCTTTGAGTCTCCAACAATTATTCCAATAATTACATATCCGATTTGACCTATGAACGAATATGCAAGCATACGTTTCATGCTTATTTGAGTAATAGCAATGAGATTCCCCAACGAGATATGTAACAAATTTCGTATAGTATAGATCAGACCGCTCCTGGTCTTCGAATTAGTCATTAATGGTCGGCTTCATTGGTATCTTTTCGGTATACTACGAACTGTTAGCAGTCGTTCAGAATATTTCTTTTGTAAACTAATATGGTAAACGAGTTACTCCAAGCAGTTCTTCCTTTTTTAAATTCTTCGCAAGAGATAGCGAGCACAACACAAGAGGCGCTGACGCAGACGACCGATTGCCTTCCCATGCCCTCTCAAGAGGCGCCACAGGTGCAGGTTTTTCCCGATTCCACTCCTCTCGAAATTGAGCACTCTTTTTATAAAATCAATTGGCGCAATAATGAAGAAAAAGAGCGTTTTTCCACGAGATTTATCGAGATTATTCAACAAATGAATCACTTGGCCGAACAGCGAATTCGGCCTGTCATCTTGGAAGAAGCGCTCAGGCATAACTATAGGCGGGAAAACCTTCCCTCAGATACTGATTTTGTCAAAGAGCTAATCATAAGGGGGGGGTACGACCGGACAGAAACCAGCCCCGAGGGGGCCCTTTTTAATCTCACCGTTCTAAAAAGGTTTCTTACAAACTTACATAAAGATGTCCCCGGCACCAAAAGACAGGTTATATTTTTGGTTCTTGAATATATTAATTTTCAAAAGTATATTATGAATAATAACGATACATTACTAGATTTTTCGAAGCGGTGATGGGGAAATGGATTCGATGTTGCACCATCTTCAACTCTTCTCTGGATCCGGAGTTAGTTTTGTTTTTCGAGAAAGGGTCCCATCCTTCAATATCATGATTGGGTCGACCAGGCCAGATCATGAGTAAATAGAAAATCGAAAACGTACATAGCTGTTCCAGCTGAAATACTTGGAATAATTCTACCACTTTTACTAGGAGTAGCCTTTTTAGTGCTAGCTGAACGTAAAGTAATGGCTTTTGTGCAACGTCGAAAGGGTCCTGATGTAGTGGGATCGTTCGGATTGTTACAACCTCTAGCAGATGGTTTGAAATTGATTCTAAAAGAACCTATTTCACCAAGTAGTGCTAATTTCTCCCTTTTTAGAATGGCTCCAGTGGCTACATTTATGTTAAGTCTGGTCGCTTGGGCCGTTATACCTTTTGATTATGGTATGGTATTGTCAGATTCGAACATAGGGCTACTTTATTTGTTTGCCATATCTTCGCTAGGTGTTTATGGAATTATTATAGCAGGTCGGTCTAGTAATTAGGGGGCGGCCGTTCGGTCGCCTATGATACTAGGACCAATAGGTCAAAAATGGGTTTGTGCCGCAGGTGTTGAACGATCTACTCTACACAGGTGTGGGCTTACAGGGCTAGGGCTCAAAAACCTTTTCTTTCATTCATCAATAGGGCCCTGGTCGGTCACTTTCCGGGTCGGGATCGATAAGTAGAAGTCATAAAAAAGAAATCTTTCTCTTCGCACCTCAGATCAAGAGCTTGTCAAGCTGGCCTATATATAATATAAATAAAAAGATTCGTTGTCTTTTTTTTAACCGGCTGTTCTTCTTTGTCAACGCTACTAAGGACCTATGGGTTCGCCTACTTGACTTATGAAAGATAATGAGAATGGGTTATTCAAAAAGGATAAAGGCGCTACTATACAATACATTAGTAGAAGTAAGCACATTAGTAGAAGTAAGCGGCTGAGTTAGTCTAGCCCACTAATAGTAGGGTATAGTATAGTAGGCGAGCGAGTTAGCGAAGACGCTTAGGCTAATAGATAAGAGAGCGTCGGTGCGTAGCCTTCATTCTACTACGCTACGCAAAGGTTACGAAGTCACTTAGCTCGACGTTAGGAAAGTCAAGGGGAAAGGCCATACCTACATAGAAGAACCGCTGTTCGCTGACTTTTTACTTTCGCTTCCCTACTGAAAAGGGGCAAAACCGCTTCGCACCACTGATAGACTACTTAAGATTCAATTCAAAAAGGCCCTACTTAGTTTCGAAAGCCTTTGTCATTGTCAGTCAACTAAGTAGGTCGTTCCTCCCCCTGCGAATCCGTAAATCTGAGGAGCATGCCGCAACAAAAGGATGGTCCCCTATGCATTTCATTCTTTCTGAAAAGGAAAAAAAAGAAGTACTCCCCATCATGGTGAACCTCTCCTTGTGATCGGGATGAGGTAAATGCCTCCCAGCCGGGGGGGGGCGGATCGAATCGGAGTTTCCTTAGGTAGCCACCGACCAACAGTTATCCTTAAACTTTCGTGCTTGGTGGAGAAGAAGCGAACAAAGGTACGCTCGCTTGCTGTCTTGTTCTCTGCCGCGAACTGGGATCGCTCGCCAGCTAGGTCAGATTAGAGCAACATTTTTTGAGAACATATTACCCATCTTCGGGGACAGGGGGCGGAACGACCTCTCGATCTACTTACTGCAGCCCAGGAAGAAAAACGTCGTCTAGGCGTTCCCTCTTGCTCCGATCCCCCCGTAGCCTAGGGCGTTGTCTGGGCCAAGAGCCATAGTTAGTTGCTGTTTCCATTTGGTTGTTTTTTCTCGTTGTTGATACCGGCAAGACCCAGCCAGATGATGTCTGCTGGTTGGTAGTGAGAGGACTCTTAGTATCTGCATACCCAAAAGGTGGCGCTGATTTCAAAACAATCATTTTCTTTTCTTTCTTGCTTTCTCTTAGCAGCGGGAAAGGAGTCTATCTATCTGCCTAGCTTTGGTAGATTTCCCCCAACGCAATCCACAGAAATTCCACGAATCCCCTTGGTGGATAAGTCCGACGACTCAGCAGCAGTGCGGAATTGACTTTCTCGTCTGGTGGATCTGATCTATAATTAAGGGGGCAATACATACCAAAAGGTTCGAAGAAAGAACACCCATAAGAGTATATAACCAAACCGCCCTTCTGTATAACCTATTCACATTAGTGAAGCGGCTGGATGCATAAGGGAAGTGCATGTTTGTGAGACCTTAGTCGGGATGCATAGGGGAGTCAACCTACGAGCACGGAAGGGCCTGGTACCGCTGCCCCTCTCTAAGTAAAGGTAAAGTCCTTTTTTTTATTTGGTAAAAACAAGCACGAAAAATACAAACTAACTACGTGAAAAACCACGGGTATTAAAAATTACCTTGCATCAGCATCAAGCAACATCCTCATATCATCAGGTGGATTCGCAATCAACTCAAGTTCTTCATCCAAGCTACATGCAGCATTCGCTAACCAGTCAGCACAGAAATTTCCTTCTCGATAAATATGCTGCAATGTACACCGCCACTCTCTATTCAATAAGCTTCTAATGTCAGCAATTAAACATCCTAGTGGATGAATCATTACATCTCCATTACGTACCAAATCAATTGCCACCAAAGCATCAGATTCACAAATTAGGACCCTATAACCACAATCCCATACCAGTTGTAGGCCTCTCCGAATAGCCTGTAGTTCCGCCTCCACATTCGAGCACACTCCTAAGTGTAATTTAAAACCCATAAGCCATGCACCCGTCGAGGATCTAATCAAACCCCCGGCTCCTGCAATCCCTGGGTTACCCTTTGCTGCGCCATCAACATTTAGCTTCACCGTACCATCACTTGGTGACTCCCACTGCACACAAAAATTGGTGGCAGCAGCAGGCTTAGGATCGACTAAAGCAGTCATCACTTCTTTAGCAGTATCCATAATATTTGAAATCAAAGGATTTGCCTCCAAAGAAACATCTTCACTCTTCATGATGAAATCACATCGTCGGGTCCAAAGTCTCCATAATGTCACAGCAAAAATAATTCTCCATTCTATACCTGCATAGAGAACTTTGGATAACAAATTATCATCTAACCAATTAAGCAAAGGAGCAGAGGAGGAAGATATTCCGAACCCTTGCCAAACTGAACTCGCATAGCGGCAATCCCTTAAGACATGTACCACCGATTCCACCCCATCATTACAAAGACTGCAGTTCGGACTAAAACTCACACCCCAAGCTGCTCTCATACTATTTGTGAGTAAACGGTCTCTTCTCACTGTCCACACAAAATGCAACCATCTAGAAGGGAGCGGCAGTTTCCATAACCAAGCCCAACCACCATCAACATCAGCTTCATCCTTTAATAATGATGCATAAGCCGACCTAGTATTGAAAACCCCATCGGTCGAAAACTTCCAAATCCTTCCTGTATCGATGAAAAGCGAGGCAAAGGATAACCAATGACCTTCAAAGCTACCTCCGCCGGCAAGTCAAGAAAAACTTTATCCATATTCCATCCACCCTCGGGATTTATATACTCCCTCACCAAAACACCAGGATTTTCTATAGCAAAGGAGGGATCCAAAGAATGAGTTAAAGGGACATTAAGGAGCCATGGATCTTCCCAGAACCGTACCGTACGACCATTACCAACCCTCCATTTTAGACCAGCAGACAAAAAGGAGAAAGCCCGAGCCAAACCTTTCCAAGTAGAAGACCAAGTTGGGGAACCTTTCGGTTTGTTGTCTAAAAACCTGAAAATATCATCACCTATTCCGTATTTGGCTTTCAAAAAACGAACCCACATGCTACCCGGCTCCATGAGGAAACGCCACGCTGTTTTTTGAAGTAAAGCTCTATTATGCAATTCCATCCGCTGTAAACTTAACCCCCCCATGGACTTGGGAGTACATACATCAGACCAGGCTACCAAGTGGACTCCACGTTTATGCTCATTTCCTCCCCATAAAAAACGGTTATTCATACTATCTAAAATACTTGTAACATTCTTCGGCATTAGCATTGTCATCATGTGGTAAGTAGGAATCGAGCTTGTTACAGCCCCCACCAAAGTAGCTCTTCCAGCCAAAGACAGAAGCTTTGACTTCCAGGTTGATAACTTCCGCTGCACCTTTTCAACAATCTCCTTAAAAGTAGCTTTCGTCACTCGTCCATGAATGATAGGCACTCCAAGGTATTTGCCTAAGTCATTTGTACTCGGAATACCAAGCAGAGAACTCATACGACTAGCGCTACCATGAGCTTTTGGGGAAACAAAGATCTTAGATTTCTCAAAACTAATTTTCGCTCCAGAAGCCGCACAAAATTCATCAAGCACCTCTTTAATTTTATTAGCTTGTGCTTCACCCGCCCGACTAAATAGAAATAAATCATCTGCAAAGAAAAGATGAGATATTCCAGGACAATTCCGACCAGCTTTGATAGGTTTCCACGCCCCACTCTGAACTTCTCTATCAATCAAATGCCCCAACCGCTCCATACACAGAACAAAAAGGTAAGGAGAAAGAGGATCACCCTGTCTCAGACCACGCTGTGGTCTAAAAGAGTCCAGCTTCTCCCCATTCCACAAAACCGCTAAACTTGAGCTTTCCACACACAACATGATCAACCGAGTCCACTTCTCCGAAAACCCAAAATCTCGAAGTGTATCACGAAGGAAAGACCAATTTACTCTATCATATGCCTTCTCTAAATCAATCTTGATAGCCATAAGTCCATTTTTACTACTACATCGACGAATTGTATGAATTATTTCCTGGGCAAGGATTATATTATCAGCAGCCTGTCTCCTTGGAATAAAGCTAACTTGATTAGGTGCCACAAGATCATGCAGTAACAGTCGGATACGATTCACCAAAACTTTGGTAATAAGCTTGTAAGCCACACAACATAGGCTAATAGGACGGAACTGTCTCAAATGCTCAGGATTAGGAACCTTCGGTATAAGTACTAACAAAGTTTCACTCAAAGTATTCGGCAAAATCCCCTCTTCAAAAGCAGCGGTCACCGTTTGACACAAAGCAGAGCTCGTAGTCTCCCAAAAACGTTGAAAGAAACCCGCCTGAAAACCATCATGCCCTGGAGCTTTCCATGGTTTCATTTGAAATAAAGCTTTCTTTACCTCAGCAAGACTGACACCTTCATCCAGTAACGGAAGCTGGTCCCAAGGTAGCTTAGGACAAGGAACAACCAAGCGAAGCAACTCCCCACTAGAATCCACAGAAAACAAAGACTTATAGTATTCCGTAACCATAGCTCGCAGCAGATCCTGACTAAAAACCCACTCACCAGCATCATTTTGTAGCATAGAAATCTTATTTCTTCTTCGTCTCCAAACCGTAGACAAGTGAAAAAATTTAGTATTTTTTTCCCCCGCCTGGTACCACTGCACCCTTGATTTTTGAAACCAAAGAATCTTAAAGTCTCTCCTTCAGCTAGAATGTAAGGAAATTGAAAGAAGCGCGGAAAAGGGTCAAATGCGGTTGCTAGCATCGAAAGGAGAGCCGTCATCGACGATAAACTGGGCTTGAATGCAGCCGGCTTGTAGAACGAAATTCCCTGTCTACGATTCAGCCTATTCTTCCAAGGGTTTCATAATTGGACATTGAACCCATTTCATATGATGCATTGTCTTCATCCTATCCCCTAGTCATTTCCGGTCCAAGCGAAGTCTTGAGTTGAGTGGGCGGTCAGTCCCATTGTTCATTGACCAATGCAAGGTGAGTTTGTCGGGCATGACGTGCCTATCCCTTTTCATCAATAATAGATAGCAGCTAATCCAGTTGATCCCGTATAGGCGAGCTACTCCAATCAAGGAATCAAGACAGGAAGCGGGAAAGGCCCATCAACTTGATATAATGCACACTCGGTAAGGTCTTACCATTCCCCCTTATCCATATTCTGGGAACCTCGGACGATAGCTTTCCCCCGGATCGGACGCCAGCTAAGGCCTTCTACCGCAGCGTACCCACAGGCCAATGCCAATCTCTCAGAGCGGGTTCTCTTTCATCCTTACTTTCATCGGGGACAGGTTCATAGATTGCAGGAGATGGCTCACTGTCCTTATTCTTATACCTAATAAAAAGGTCGGATCGAGGAACGAACGAGAAAGACAGAAAATAAACCGACAACGACAAACGACAGAAAGCGAACGACAAAAGCCGCCGTCCACGGCGGTTCCCCCTTCGGGTCCGCAGTTCCCATCTTTTCATTCTGCTAGAATTTGAGTCTTGTCAGTGAGTGTTCTATGTAGTGAATGTGTCTTCTGATCTATAACCATTTTCGTATGCTTTCTTCGTCTTCGTCTAAGTAATTCCTTCTTCCCTTAGTTTCTCTAAGAACTGTCCTGAGGTGAAACAAACCTTGGTTGGGTGAGCTGCAGACAGCAATGCTAGGTTCGAGGAAGAGACCAGTAGGTTTGGAAAGCCTGTCGATCCATTCTGATTAACTTACGCTATTTCTGACTACAGAGAGGACTTAGATCGGAGAGGAGCAGCTCTTTTATTTTGAACAGAAAGCAGTGATGAATGGTACGGAGCTGCTACACTTCAGCTGGAGCTTATGTATTGGAGCAGAGGCGGCAGTTTAGACAGCAGCAGGCTCTTCAAGACCTTACAGGAGCCTAACTAAAGAAAAGGAAGATTTGTCTTCTTGTGTGCCTACCTAGCTCGAGTTCTGCTATTCGAGTGCCTAAGGTGAGTTTCCAAGGGGTTGGTTTAGAGATATTCTTCTTTTTAGGCAAGTTATAAGGCTCATTTATTCTTTGCTTTCTTTTTCTCGCTTTCCGTAATTCAGTACGATCCCCTGCTAACATCGGGTAAGGTTTTGACTAAGGCTGGATAGGAATAGTAGACTTTGCTCGTAAGCAGCAAGGGTTTTCCTTTGTTAGTCTTAAACCGTCTCTGAAGTAATCCCATGCTATACTCCCGCTCGTCGCTCAATCACGTTTAGCTAATCCATGCTAAGGAGGTAGGAAAGAAAGTACCATCGGGATGATATCATTCATTGCACATGCCCTTTTTCGTGGGAATCCAGCTTACACTGAAACCAGATGCCATAAGGGGGACACGTAGGCTATTGACGTATTAAAGGAAAAGAAAAATAGGAAGTTTTTAATCCAGCAGTGGCGATAGAGATCGAGGCAGTAACCGCAGCTCTTTCGTCTGTTGTTAGAGGGACTACTATTACTATAAGGGAAAGATCCCACAGCCAGCTCAAGCTCGGGCATTTCTTTTAACAGCAGAAAAGAGCGGAGAACAAAAAGCAGTCGAACGAACAACCCATTCCACGCCTTACTCTTTGAATGCTTTGAATGCTTTGGGATTAAAGATTCATGCTAAGCTAAGGACTAGCGCTCCGTTGCGAAACTATTGGCGCCTAACATTCGGGATGGAATCCTTTTTTTTGCTTACTCCCTGGAGTGATATTCTCAGTTTGATCTCTTTTCTTATCAGTTCGACTGAGCTTCATCTCTCATTCTTTATCACTATTTCAGTTACTGGAACAGCAAATTCAGATCTTTGGGAAGTCTCTTCAGGACTCCCCTTCCCGCCCGATGAGAGATATAAGATAAGGTTAGACTGACTTTCTTGCAGGCTTGACTTTCTTACTCTTGAACGAATCAGCTTTTCTTTCATCAGTTGAGTTTGCTGCTATCATAAATAAAGAAGATCCCCCCAGCGAGCCTACATCTATTAAGGAAGCTAGTAAGGACAGTAGATGGCTTTCGGCTATGAAAGATGAGTATACCGCTCTTCTGCAGAATAATACTTGGTTTTTAATGCCATATGATCCTTCTATGAACGTTGTTGGATGTCGCTGGGTCTTAAAATGTTGGAGCGTGCTGATGGTTCGATAGAGCGCTATAAGGCGCGACTAGTAGCCAAAGGCTACACACAGCAGTAAGGTATTGATTTTGACTATACCTTGGCTTATCAAAATGAGAGTCTCGGGGACCCCCAATGAGGAGTATACCCATTCCATAAAAGAAAGACCAACCCAATCATGATAAAATCTCACACTCCGCATTCCGCTTGTGATTGCTCTTAGAGAGGTAGAGGTGGCAAGGGCTTCTGTGAGTGAAAAAAAAGCGAAGCGCCTTCTATAGTTACCGGTGGTGGAGGATCGAGGCAGTTAAGTTCCCCCCGGGGTAGGTGCTTTATTCACGGGTATGTCTGTTGATGGCGCTGGGTCCTATATGCTCAAGGAAAGCTGTCCAACTCAATGTGTTACGCATCAGCGGCATTTGCTACATAATCCGCATATGTTGTAAGAATGGCTACTCTAAGGGAGGAGCTCAAGTCTGGCTTAGTATTCTCGGACCGGGGGTGATTCAATTCACTTCTTAAACTGCTAAGAAGAATAGCTTTTCTTCCCATATCGGGATTCCCTACATAAAAAAGTATGAAAATCAGGCTCAGGACTGCGATGAGGATTAGTGGGCAATCCCCTTATTATAAGGAGGAGATCCTCGAATTGAGAGGAAGAAAACCAGCACCTCTTTTAAGCTACGTGAGCGCGGAACATGCTCTCTTCTTGATCTCAAAAGTATAGAGCGTTACTAGGAATTTATTAGAGGTTAATTCAGGAGAAAAAAGATCATGGGATTCTGCGATGAGTGAAACTGAGACTCGAGGCCGCTCGGGAGAGGAAGAGGATTTACTGGAACGAAGCACAAAAAAGGTGAAGGCGACTGATGGCCAGGCTGATGGACAAACCCCTGCGAAGCTTTCCTTTAAGGATGCGATGATGGGAGCGCAGCAACCTTGTTGGATCGGTATGATGAGTTGGGGAGTTTGGAGACGGATGAAGGTTTGATTTGTGTTGCTCAGCGAGATGGTTGGCCTATGATTTAACTTTCGACCAGTTTCAAGGATCACATCAGGCGTCAATGGGGGGATTGCCTCATTGTCAAACTTCTAGGCGGAATGATTTCTTACAAGGTCCTCTCGGATCGATTGCACAGGCTATGGAACCCGAAAGGGGATTGGGATTTGGTGGATTTTAGCAAACCATTAGTGCCGAAAGTCTTCTTTGAGGGAAGATGGTTGTCTGTGGAGTATGAAGGATTGAAGCTTATTTGTTTTCAGTGTGGCCGTGCTGGTATTCGGGGACCTTGTGTTTATTGTCCCCCAATTGATGAATCGAAGGAGGCTCAAGCGGAGGATGGAGGTGAGGCTCAAGGAGCTGCCGTTGATGGTGATAACGTTGTGGAGACTGATGAGCGAGAGGCTGAAGTTCAAAATTGGGCCAACGCTGTTCGTCAGCCCACTAGCAGTGGAGAGGCCCGAAGTGTCCAAAAGCCAAAAATGAAAGCTAAGCCTGTTGAAAATAAAACGAATAATTCCCAGCCCAGTAGGAAGAATGCACAAGGGGTTCGTGTGATCCAGCGTAATGCTACAGTAGGGAACTCTAGTAATTCAGAAAAAAAGGCTACAAGTTCGACTGCCCTTGCAGGAATGAATACCGAAAGGGTAGAGGTGGTCGAAAGGAATGAAGTGCAACCAGACTGTGGAGATGTTATTATGGAGGAGGAGAATTCGCCTATACCTGCTGGTGGAATTAAACTCTGATGTCCGTCTCCGTAATCCACCGGATGACGGTTTTGAGGAAACTTGTGTTATGGAAACTCAATTTACCAAGGACGGGGAAGCCCATGGTGGTACTAGTTTGGTAAATAACGTGATCATTGATCTTGACCCTTCTCATCCTAGGGAGAGAATCCTGGGAGATAAAAATAACTCTCTTAATGAATTGTCTGCTATGGAAGAGTAGAGAGGGGCTGGTAATAAGAAGTTCTTGCGTAATGCATTAGATTTGATTGCCATTCATAATCCTGCTTTCTTAGCTATTGTTGAACCAAGAATTTCTGGTGGAAGAGCGAAGAGGGTTTTAAGGAAATTGAAGTTTTCGAATTCTCATGTGGCAGATCCTGTTGGTTTCGCTGGTGGGATCTGGCTTGTTTGGGATGATTGTGTTGGTAGCGTTGATGTTGTTATTTCTTCTCCGCAGTTAGTTCATGTTGAGGTGCAACCTAAAGATTCGGACAAGTTCGGTCTGACCATTGTTTATGCTAGCCCAAAATTAGAGATCCGAAAGCTTCTTTGGCAGCATTTGGTGTCTCTATCTCATACTATTAATATCCCTTGGGTGGTTTTAGGTGATTTTAATGAGGTCACTAGCGCTGCAGAAAAGTTTGGTGGTTCTGCGCCTGCTTTTGCTAGATGTAATTTGTTTACGGATATGATAAGTAATTGTGGGCTGATGGATTTGGGATTTAAGGGGCCAGCTTTTACGTGGTGTAACAAAAGGAAGGGAATCAGGTAAGGTCCAAGAACGGATTGATCGTGTCTTGGCTAACTCTGATTGGCGGCTTCGTTTTCCTGAGGCGGCTGTCATTCATTTACCACGGGTTCATTCAGATCATTGTCCACTCTTGTTATCCTTTGATCCACCCTTTATCTCGGATAGGAGCAAACAACCTTTTCGATTTCAGGCTATGTGGCTCTCTGAGGCCGGTTTTAAGGAGATGCTTGAGAAAATGTGGAGTGAGTTGTATGGTAATTTTGCAGTGAAAGGAGAAAAACTGGCTTCAGCTCTTGTTGATTGGAATAAAACTTATTTTGGTAATATTTTTTAGAAAAAGAAAGAGCTTAGAGCAAGGATCGGAGGTCTTCAGAAAGCTTTAGTTGTTAGAAGTTGCCATCAGCTTGAACTACTTGAGAGAGATCTCATCAGCCAATATGATAAGATTCTTGAGCAGGAAGAGGTTTTCTGGGCTCAAAAATCTCGTGTACAGTGGATTCAGCACGGGGATAGAAATACACGATTCTTTCATCTTTCGACAATCAGTAGAAGGAGGAGGAATAAGGTGCTTACACTTAAAGATGGTACTTCGGGTGAATGGATTCCTTTGGATGCCATAGTGCAGCCGACTCTATCTCTTGAGGATAGGGGTTTGTTGTGTCGAGTGATCTCAGTAGCAGAAGTCCGTAGTGCTTTCAGATGAGGCCTTGGAAGGCGCCTGGGGTGGATGGTTTTCATGCTGGTGTTTACCAGGAGTATTGGGATTCTATGGGGCATTCCCTCTTTGATTTGGTCAAGGATGCTTTCGCTACAGGTACCTTTGATCTCTCTCTTAATCAAACGCTCTTAGTACTTATACCGAAGGTTGCTACACCGGAACTTGTTACGCAATTTCGCCCCATAAGCTACAGTAGCTTATAAGCTCATTACGAAGGTTTTTTTTAATAGACTTAGGCCTTTGCTGCATGATTTAGTTAACCCGCTCCAAGCAAGTTTTATCCCGGGTAGGCAGGCTGCGGATAACATATTTATTGCTCAGGAGATGATCCATACTATTCGCAGATCAAATAGCAAAGTGGGTCTAATGGCTATCAAGATAGACCTGGAGAAAGCTTCGTGTAAGTTGGGATTTTATGAGGGAAACATTGGCCTGCTTTGGGTTTCCTGATAGTTGGATTAAGCTTATTATGTTCTGTGTTGAGAGCTCGACTATAGCTGTTTTATGGAATGGGGAGAAAACGAATACTTTTAACCCAGGTTTGGAAACGTCAAGGTGATCCCATGTCTCCCTACCTTTTCGTTCTCTGCATGGAGAGGTTGGGTCATTTGATTATAAAAGAAGTTCAGAATGGATCGTGGAAACCTATTACTTTGGGTAAAGGTGGCCCGTCAATATCTCATCTTTTTTTTGCCAATGACCTATTTCTCTTTGGTCGAGCCACTCATAATCAGGCTAATGTTATGAGACGAGTGCTGGATAGTTTTTGTGTTGCTTCGGGGGCTAAAGTTAGCCTGGAGAAGTCTCATCTTTTTATTTCTCCCAAAGCTGTTGCTAGTCACAAGCGGACTATGAGTCGCTTGTTGGGTATTAGCCTCTCACATGACCTGGGGAAATACTTGGAGGTGCCATTGATTCATGGTAGAGTTGGTAAGGGTACCTATAGAGAGTTGATTGATAAAGTTAACACTCGTTTGAGTGGATGGAAATCTAAGTTCCTTAGCCTTGCGGGTCGTGCTACTTTAATTAGCTCGGTTACGGCGTCGATTCCTACGTATACCATGTTGACTTCGAAACTTCCTGTTAGTTGCAAAAATGAGCTTGATATGCTTAACAGGCGATTTCTTTGGGGAGGCAATGAGACCACTGTACCTTGTTAAATGGGTTCTGTTGAAGCTTTTAGGCTTGCTTCCGCGGCTATACTTTAACCGTTTACTGCTTAGATTGGTCTTTTCTTTTCCTCCCGTGTCCTCCGTTTAGTAGGCGCACTTTCTAAGAGTCCCTAGGGTCTTTTCCCAGCCAAAAAAAGGCTTTTGAAGTGTACTTTCGTATACGACTGCACTCACGAGACAGGCTCTCAATGGATATCTACCCCCTCACTTTGTAATGTCATTAATCTAGCTTCTGTGGAAGATTTCTTGCAGGAAAGATAAGATATGACTCAGATTCTATAGGATCAGCGCGCTAAAGCACAGCAGAGGATGCAGTACTATGCTAATAAGCACAGAACAGAGAGGACCTTAGAAATGGGGATCTAGTCTATCTCCAGCTATATCTTATTCGCCAGAGCTCAGTTGCTTTAAGGAAGAATTGGAAACTTACCTCAAAACAAAATTCTATTGCCCTTTCCCAGTTCTTGCAAAGATTGGTGCTGCTGCCTATTCTTTTGAGCTTCCTTTCCTCCTGGCTCCCAGATTCACCTAGAGTCTTTCATGTCCCTCTTGAAGAATCAGATGGGTCCTAATCTTTTCCAATTTCCCAGTAGCCGGGGGATGATCCTCAGATTAAGGCGGAGCCGATGGCTATACTTCAGCCCAGGATGAGAAAGATCAAGAATATTGCAGTGCCCCTGATACTGGTGCAATAATCCAATATCTCTCCTGAAGACGCTACTTAGGAGGACTACAGCTTCATCACCTCTCAATTTCCTCGCTTTGATCCTTTTTTCCAGAACTACTTCTTTTCTAGCCTGAGTCCGCGTGATTTATCTATCTCATTATAAGCGCCGAATCCCTACTTCTTGTTGCTAGCAAATGAGAAAATAAGAATGTGACAGTGACCGAATACCAAGCTAAGCGGAATGTAAGCCTTTTTGTTACTTCCTAGCTGCTGCTTGTGAAGTATGGAAGGCAATTCAATTTGAATTCGAAGCAATGGATACTTTGTAATCTACTAATTGACGTTCGTTCTCTTAATTGAATTGCAATTAAACTCGGCCCAATCTACCTTACTTCCTGAGTGCCCGAAGGTCTTCAAAGAAGTGCTGCAAAGGTCTTGCAGAGCCTAACCTTTTCTTTGTTCCTAGCCAGCCTATCTTAAGGCGAAGATCAAGTTTACCGGAATGCTCCTATTTCAGTAGTTGATCGAATCCTGCCCTACTCATCTATCGTTGAAGATATGGAACTCGTATCCCCAGGGTTCCACTTAGTTCGAGTGCTCGCTCTTCTCTCCGCTATCTGTACCAGAACCAAAACAAGGTCTTTCTCCTTCAGAAAGAAGGTCCGCCCTATAGTAGAGCGTGTACCAAAGTGCATGGCCAATATATGTAATTTCCCTCGCCTCTGCTCTGGACTGAAATGTTATCCATTCTATTTAACGAAAGCAGCTCAGGTCATGACTTTCCTATTCCTTTTGTGCCAGTTGAAGGCGACGGTGTAGAGTAGAGTTAGGGTTCGAGTCCAGCGGTTAAGGGGAGAAGGGAAGGCTTTCCTATTCATGATAGAAGGCTTGCTAACCGGAAGGCATGGCATAGTGACTAGTGCCGAGAGCAGGGAATCTATGATTGACCCGCCTTAGCTTGTGTGACTTCCGCTCCAGAAATGAGAGTCAAGCTGTGAACAACGAAGAATGAAAATAGACATTGGGTCTAATTTTGTTTTCCCCTGTCGTCCAATTCCTTCCTTTGGCTGGAAGCCTTTACTGGGGTCGGCCCATCTACATACAACCGGATTGCCGATAGAACTTCGTAGATCTTGCTTACCAGTCGGTCATACAAGTTTTGTTTGGTTAATATAGAGAAGTTGTTACCGACAAGGGTTCGGCCAAAGCAAAATCAAGAGAATACGAGTTCGGGCTATGAATCAGAGATGGCACTAGCCCCATGGATTCTTTAGCCCATTCTATTAAAATAGAATACGCAATAGATTGAGTAGTCATCACGAGATCAGCAGCGTACAGGACAAGTCCTTCTTTTCGTTCGGGTTCCTGAAGGTCTGATCTGAGGCCTCGAGGAATGAGTGAAACTGCAATGCCCGACCCGAGTAAGGAGGATATTACTCGACTTACAAAGAGAGGTACGATTGCCCTGAAACAAGTGCAGAAAGAGTCTAAGCAAGCTAAAATACACTCTTTGGGAAGGCTTTCTCGGGTCTACGGTAATACCCTTTGAAGCAGCCCTCTGTCGGGCGGGAAAATGAAGAAGTTCCGTCTAGGTACTCCTTGCTATCTCAGTTTCAGTGTTTTAGGAACAAAAGCGAGAAAGAGCTCCTCCTCTGTCTTTTTCCTATCTTCCATTTTTGAGATCCGTACATACAAAGATCATCGTAGCTTATCTCCTTCTAAGAAGTAAAATCCCCTTCCTGTGAAAAGAGTCTTTCGAAACTTCAGAGCGTTCCTAAATGTAGCCGTGATCTTATATACGATACCACCAAACAAACACATCTTGGTACTTCCATCCGCCAATCAATCCAGGCTAGTGGAGCAAAGGGAACCCTGCGATGATTATAAGGGCCCAAGCGAGTTTTAGTTTACTAGAAGTGAAGTAAGGAAATGTGCTTGACCCTTATGACGAGCTATTCGAACTAGACTCATCCGAGACAAGCCTGCTCAGCCAATTTTTTATCCTTGTCCGAGGAAGCATAGTCAAGTGTAAAAGACTTTGACCACTTTCTGATCGCTGGTCAATGAAAATCCTAGATCCTTAGCTCTATCCTTTGCCCAAAGTGGCGAGTTTGGTTGATTCTTATGTATGGGGTGGTAGCTCAAATGGTAAATTTTCAACCAGAATTGCTTACTTAGAGATACTTAAGGAGAGAGTGACTCTCGATTCCCCTTGTGGATATGAAGGGATATGGAAACTACCCATTCCCATGCGATGGGTGTTCTTTCTATGGTTAGTTTGGAGAGGGAGATTAGTGACAAATGCCTTACGGAATTCTTGGGGACTCTCTGCATCGGCTGTTTGTTCATTATGTGGCATTGAAGATGAGACGATTTCGCATGCTTTTCGAGATTGCAGCAAAGCTAGACAGATCTGGGATGCTATTCTTCCAACTGCTCGCGATAATACTTTCCATCAGGCGGATTTCTATGATTGGATTAAGAGTGAGCTTGATACTAAATCCAAATCTTCTTTTCTTTTCAGGTGATTGTCTTTGCTACTACTCTGTGGCGGATTTGGACTCAACGATGTAGGCTAGTATTTCAGCCTGATGAGACGGATGCTATGGAGCTACATCCATTGGGGTCTCTCTTGATGGATATTAGGGAAATGCTTAGCTGGGAATGGAGATGCAAATGTCAACATGTTCTCCGGGAAGGCAATTTCTGTGCTGACAAACTATCTAAGATGGGATGTGAGTTGGATGTAGATTATGAAGTTTACCGAGTTCCTCCTACACAAGTGCTTGCTGTGGCCCGAGCTGATGAGAGGGGAGTGGCGTTTCCCCGTGGTTTCAATCTAGAATAGCCTTTTGTCTTTCTTTGTTAACCAAAAAAAATTTAGGTCCAGCAGCTTCTAAGTCCAGTAGGTTGAAATGTCTCAAGCAATCAAGCATAAGTTGGCAATTGTGTAAGTTAACTCCTGATCGGCTTAGTTTCTCATCTGCTGAAGTGACTTGATTAAAATCCCCCAAGGCGAGCCAAGGCAAAGAGTGAATTAAACTTGCCGCCATGAGTGAATTCCATAAACCAGTACGGTCAGTAGCATCAGGGCTGCCATAAACCGCTGATAAGAGACAATCCGCAATACCATTAAAAGAAATCAAAGCATGAATCACTTGATCCGAATAAGCTAGTATTTCAAGTCCCACCGTATCCGAATTCCATAAGATCCATATTCCCCCAGGGAACCCAACAGCTTCAACCCGAAAGAAGTTGGAAAAACCAATACTACGACAAATATCATCTGCTCGAGCCTCAGAAATTCGAGGTTCAAGGACGATTAAAACATGTAAATTATGTAAACGAATCAAATTCTTGATATTACGCAAGCTACGCCGAGAAGCAGCTCCTCGAACGTTTCAACTCAATATATTTAACGACATAAATAAATATTTGGATGAGGATAGGGGTTGTTTGTTGGGAATCGTTCCTCCTAGCCTTAGGGAACTACTACTCGACATCCTGGGATTGACTCAGCAATTGAAGACAAGTCCCTTTCCTTTCGGTAAAATAGAATAGATAAGAGCTCCATGGATGGTTCTGAAAAAGATCTTGACATCCGTGGTCAAAGAGAGCAGCAGTCAACTATTTGATAGACATAGTTGAGAAGATCAAGCCTGGGCTCAGATAAAAAGCAGGAATGGCATAAGCCAAATGCACGAAATCCCAAAGCAGTCATATGCTTTAAACATGTTTAATATCAAGCCATGCTACCAAGAAGGACCCAACGCGATCCAGTTGCTTCCGTAGAGTACGTTGATCCAGTTCTTTAGTGATCTCGACGAGTGGAACAGAGAAGACAAGACATCCCTTCTTTAGGGGCTTGGAGCAATTGATTCTATTCGTTCGCATGGGAAAGATAGCTTTCACCAAGGTAGGCATCATCCATCCCCAGCTGAGGCCATCTGACCACTACATCGTTCTACAAGAAAGAAGATGGAAATGTTGAATAGTAGTATGCTCAATAGATAGAACCGGAATAATAAGACAACCTGAAAAGAAAGAGAGTAAGAGGAGGAGCCCAAACGTACATAAGGAAAGGATGAATGTATGTAGCTGGGAGCTGAGTGCTACCTTGCTGTTGGGGCTTGTATAAGAATCTGACTTATTCAGTCTTAGTGTTAAGAAAATTCAACCTATTAAAGAACCTATAGGGAAGTGAGGTAATCTCGGGTGCTTTGGTCTCTTAGTAGCAGTTCTTATGGTTCCTGAGGATAGCGGGAGCTGGTGGTTGATGATGGCTCCAGCAGGCGATTCGGGCGAAAAGGGCTTGACGGAGACGCCGTCCCCTTCTTCTTCTTCATCTGGGTTCGAATCCTACTGAGAGGTCCACTAGAGATCAGAAATTAATTGTTGAAAAAAGAACAAGATGTTTCTTTTGTCCCTTCCAGGCGATCGGAAAATAAAGAAATAGTTAATATATTCAAGATAATTACGTATTTACAAAATACCGTCTCAATTCATCCTATTTCATCAGATCCGGAATGTGATATGGTTCCGAAGGATGAACTGGGCAGTTCCAATAAGATTTCATTCTTGAACAAAAATCCATTTTTT